TCCTTTCCATGAACCCTCTTAACTAAAACAAGAGATCAAGTTGATGAAAGAGAGATCGATTCAATTTCATTACATCTTCTATATTGGTATAGGGGTATCATTAAAGACTCCCATTCCAACTTGATCTTGTAGCTCGGCTCTATTCAGCCGAGCTATTCTCTTTTTTGGTATGGGCCAGACCGATAAGTGGAATTGTTCAACAAACAAAAGGAGAGAGAGGGATTCGAACCCTCGATAGTTTTTTTGTAACTATACCGGTTTTCAAGACCGGAGCCATGAACCACTCGGCCATCTCTCCCAGGGACAACTTCTATTTTACTCCCCCAGAGAATATCTGACCATAGGGTTGATATCATGACCGTATATGCATAGATTGATGCATGTATATGGCATATACCTATATGCGACATAGGACCTTTATCATGATCATCTGGAAAAAGAATTTCCCTCCTCCTTCACGCCCGAATAAGAATTTGATGGGAATAAGTTCGAGCGAGAAGCTTGATTAATCCATGGCCAAATTGAATCTTTTCCACATGGTGCATTTGGGGAAAATTTCGCTGGATGGGGATCGTATGGTATAGTCCATTTAATTCGTCGAAAGCTTGTGGGATCACAACTATGACTATTGCTTTCCAATTGGCCGTGTTTGCATTAATTGCTATTTCATTCCTCTTAGTGGTTGGTGTACCTGTCGTACTTGCCTCTCCTGATGGTTGGTCAAGTAGCAAAAATGTTATATTTTCAGGTGCATCATTATGGATTGGATCAGTTCTTTTGGTAGGTATCCTTAATTCTTTCATATCTTAAATTTGTTGGAAATGTTTCGGGTTGGAATTCCCCCACCCTACCTACCTCAGAGGGCATTCTAGTTTTGAAGGGCATTTAGTAGGAGTTCCAAGAAACAAAATAAAAGTGTTCGAGGGAGGGGTTATTTCACTAGAATGTAATATTCTTCCATAAATGGTATCTAACTATATACATACAAATGGGATAGATATATATATATATATATAGAAATGTATATGTTATATACATGTATATATATATATATATATATGTGTGTGTGTGTATTGGAATGAATAAGATGCGGGTATGGTTGAGTGGTAAAATTTCTCCTTGCCAGGGAGAAGATGCGGGTTCGATCCCCGCTACCCGCCCATTCAAAGGAATGAAATAGGGTAATGAAGAATTCGTGTAGCGTTCGTATATTTTTCCTACTTCTCATTCCATTCTTAAATGGCAGAGTAATCCTTCCCGGGCTGTAAATACTCTTTCTGTTCCGGCGGAGACGGGATTTGAACCCGTGACCTCAAGGTTATGAGCCTTGCGAGCTACCAAACTGCTCTACCCCGCACTATACTTTGATAGGATAATCAAAAATTGGCATATCAAACAAGCACGGGCATGCCATCCCCCTATAGGAATAGGGGGACTTTTAGATTCTCATAAGAATCTTCGAGAATATTTTTCTCTTTCTACCAACTCGATTTTTTTGTCCCAGGCAACAAACATGCGTGAGTCATCTCGCGGAGTACATGTCCGGACAGGCCGAAGTCTCGATAGTTGGCTCTAGGTCTCCCGGTCAGAAAACAACGTCGATGAAGACGTGTAGGTGCACTATTACGTGGTGAGGATTGCAATTTCCTATGAATTTCCCATTTTTCATCCAATGATGAAACTTCGCTTATCTCTTTTTCCGAAGATTGACGAATCAAATGATATTTTTGTTCCAATATTTGTCTCTTTTTCTCTCTCTGAATGAGACTTTTTCTTGCCATAAAGGTTCAGTTGATACTATTACCAATGATATAAGTCAGATTTGAGATGGAGAAATATTACGTTGGTCTCTCCTTCTCCGTGAATAGATTCTTGTCATTGATATGATCAAGTCCTATTTATTGATGAAGGAGAATTAACCGAATTTGCCTGATGTAGAAGCGATTAAGAAAGCTGCATAAGTGAATATATAACCTACGGAAAAGTGAGCTAATCCAACTAATCGTGCTTGGACAATGGAAAGAGCTACTGGCTTATCCCTCCATCGAACTGAATTAGCCAAAGGTGTGCGTTCGTGAGCCCATGCTAAAGTTTCGATCAGTTCCTGCCAATATCCACGCCAGGAGATCAGAAACATAAATCCAGTAGCCCAAACAAGATGCCCAAATAAGAACATCCACGCCCAGACAGATAAACTGTTCATACCAAAAGGATTGTATCCATTAATAAGTTGTGAAGAGTTCAACCAAAGATAATCTCTTGACCATCCCATTAAATAAGTGGAAGACTCATTAAATTGCGCTACATTACCCTGCCATAAAGTGATATGCTTCCAATGCCAATAGAAAGTAACCCATCCAACGGTATTCAACATCCAAAAAACTGCCAAATAAAAAGCATCCCAGGCTGAAATATCACAAGTACCGCCTCGTCCTGGACCATCGCAAGGGAAACTATAACCGAAATCTTTCTTATCTGGCATTAGCTTAGAACCGCGCGCATCTAAAGCACCTTTTACTAAGATCAACGTAGTTGTATGCAACCCCAGAGCAATAGCATGGTGAACCAAAAAGTCCCCGGGACCAATTGTTAAGAACAGTGAATTCCTATTATCATTAATAGCATTCAACCAACCAGGTAACCATATGCTTTGACCAGCATTGAATGCTGGACTGTTTGTTGAAGATAAGAGTACATCAAACCCATATAAGGCCTTACCATGAGCAGATTGTATCCATTGAGCAAATATGGGCTCGATCAAGATTTGTTTCTCTGGAGTACCAAAAGCAAGCATAACATCGTTATGAACATAGAGTCCCAGGGTATGGAAACCTAGGAATAAACTAGCCCAACTCAGATGAGATATTATAGCCTCCTTGTGCTCCAACATTCTCGCCAATACATTATCCCTATTCTGCTCCGGATTATAATCCCTAATGAAGAATATAGCTCCATGAGCAAAGGCCCCTGTCATAATGAACCCAGCAATGTATTGATGATGAGTATATAATGCAGCTTGGGTAGTAAAGTCTTGTGCTATGAATGCATAAGCAGGTAAGGAATACATGTGTTGAGCTACCAAGGAAGTGATGACCCCCAAAGAGGCTAAAGCAAGACCTAATTGGAAGTGAAGAGAATTATTGATTGTGTTATAAAGACCCTTATGTCCGCGTCCCAATAGGCCTCCTGGAGGAATATGTGCTTCTAAAATATCCTTTATACTGTGCCCGATCCCAAAGTTAGTTCTATACATATGACCAGCAATGAAAAAAACAAATGCAATAGCTAAATGATGATGAGCGATATCAGTCAGCCATAAACTTTGGGTTTGCGGATGGAATCCTCCGAGAAGAGTTAGAATAGCAGTTCCCGCCCCTTGAGAGGTGCCGAATAAGTGACTACTGGAATCAGGATTTTGAGCATAAAGATTCCACTGACCTGTAAAAAGCGGTCCTAGACCTTGGGGATACGGTAATACATTTAAGAAATTATCCCATCTGACGTGCTCCCCCCTTGATTCAGGAATAGCGACATGAACCAAATGCCCTGTCCAAGCCAAAGAACTTACTCCAAAGAGTCCTGACAAATGATGATTGAGACGAGATTCAGCATTTTTGAACCATGAAACACTTGGCTTCCACTTAGGTTGTAAATGGAGCCGACCCGCTATTAGAAAGATGGCAGAAATAAATAGCAAGAAAAGAGCTCCAGTATAAAGATCTTCATTAGTGCGCAAGCCAATTGTATACCACCACTGATAAACACCAGAATGAGCAATATTAACCGGGCCGGGAGCACCTCCTCGGGTGAAGGCTTCTACAGCTGGTTGACCAAAATGAGGATCCCAAATTGCATGAGCAATAGGTCTTACATGTAAGGGGTCGCGCACCCACGCTTCGAAATTGCCTTGCCAAGCCACATGGAATAAATTACCAGAGGTCCACAGAAAGATTATTGCTAACTGACCAAAGTGAGAAGCAAAAATCTTCTGATAAAGGCGTTCTTCAGTAATATCATCATGACTCTCGAAGTCATGTGCGGTAGCAATACCAAACCAAATACGACGAGTAGTTGGGTCCTGGGCTAAGCCTTGGCTGAACTTCGGAAATCTTGATGCCATAATGCTTTTCAAATCCTCCTAGCCATTATCCTACTGCAAGAATTCTTGCTAGGAAGAACGCCCATGTTGTGGCGATTCCACCCAGAAGGTAATGAGCCACTCCTACAGCACGTCCTTGCACAATGCTCAAGGCTCTAGGCTGGATAACAGGAGCAACCTCTAATTTGTTATGAGCCCAAACGATAGATTCGATGAGTTCTTGCCAATACCCACGGCCGCTGAATAGGAACATTAAACTAAAGGCCCAAACAAAATGAGCACCCAAAAATAAGAGACCATAGGCAGATAATGAAGAACCATAAGATTGGATCACTTGAGAGGCTTGTGCCCATAGAAAGTCACGAAGCCACCCATTAACGGTAATGGAACTCTGTGCAAAGTTTCCTCCCGTGATATGAGTTACCATTCCCTGATCACTTATGCTACCCCAAACATCGGACTGCATTTTCCAGCTGAAATGAAATATCACTACCGAAATCGCATTATACATCCAGAATAAACCTAGGAAAACATGATCCCAGGCGGATACCTGGCATGTCCCTCCTCTCCCAGGCCCATCGCAAGGAAAACGAAAACCAAGGTTCGCTTTATCAGGTATTAAACGAGAGCTACGGGCAAATAAAACACCTTTAAGTAGTATTAATACAGTCACATGGATAGTAAATGCATGAATGTGGTGTACCAAAAAATCCGCGGTTCCTAATGGGATTGGTAACAAAGCCACTTTGCCACCTACTGCTACTAAATCACCACCTCCCCAAGTTACGCTGGTGCTTGCTGTTGCATCAGGAGCTGTTGAACCAGGTGCTAAAGCATGAGTGTTTTGTACCCATTGAGCAAAGATAGGTTGTAATTGTATAGCAGTATCCGAAAACATATCTTGAGGACGTCCTAAAGCGCTCATAGTATCATTATGAATATACAGGCCGAAACTATGGAAGCCTAGGAATATACATGCCCAGTTGAGGTGTGATACGATTGCATCACGATGTCTAAGAACACGATCTAATAGATTGTTGTATTGAGTAGTTGGATCATAGTCTCTTACCATAAAAATGGCTGCATGTGCGGCGGCGCCAACTATGAGAAAACCACCGATCCACATGTGATGTGTGAACAGAGAGAGTTGGGTGCCGTAGTCAATAGCCAAGTATGGATAAGGAGGCATAGAATACATGTGGTGAGCTACGACAATAGTAAGAGAGCCTAACATAGCTAGGTTAAGAGCTAATTGAGCATGCCATGAGGTGGTCAAGATCTCATAAAGACCTTTATGACCTTCACCCGTAAATGGACCTTTATGGGTCTCCAAAATCTCTTTAAGGCTGTGGCCAATGCCCCAATTGGTCCTATACATATGACCAGCTATCAGGAAAAGAATTGCAATAGCCAAATGATGATGCGCAGTATCGGTCAGCCACAGACCCCCCGTTACTGGATTTAGTCCTCCACGAAAAGTTAGAAATTCTGAATATTCCGACCAATTTAGGGTGAAAAGTGGGGTTAATCCCTCAGCAAAACTAGGATAAAGCTGAGCTAAAAGATCGCGATTCAAAATAAATTCATGAGGAAGTGGTATCTCTTTAGGATCCACTCCAGCATCTAGGAGTTGGTTAATAGGTAAAGAGACGTGTACTTGGTGTCCTGCCCAAGATAGAGACCCAATTCCCAGTAACCCTGCTAAATGGTGGTTCAACATGGATTCTACATCTTGGAACCAAGCCAATTTTGGAGCAGCTTTGTGATAATGGAACCAACCAGCAAAAAGCATTAACGCTGCAAAGATCAATGCGCCAATTGCAGTGCAGTAAAGCTGTAATTCACTAGTTATTCCAGATGCTCGCCAAAGTTGAAACAAACCAGAGGTTATTTGTATCCCTCGAGAACCCCCACCTACATCCCCATTCAGTATTTCTTGACCTACTATTGGCCAAACCACCTGAGCACTGGGTTTTATGTGAGTAGGATCGCTCAGCCATGCTTCATAATTGGAGAAACGAGCGCCATGAAAGTACATCCCACTTAGCCAAATAAAGATGATGGCTAGTTGGCCAAAATGAGCGCTAAATACTTTGCGAGAGATCTCTTCCAAATCATTGGTATGGCTACCAAAATCGTGAGCATCAGCATGTAGATTCCAGATCCAAGTGGTAGTATTAGGGCCCTTAGCTAGTGTCCTTGAGAAATGCCCAGGTTTGGCCCATTTCTCAAAAGAGGTTCTTATAGGATCCCTTTCCACCACGATCTTTACTTCTGGTTCCGGTGAACGAATAATCATTGAGTTCTCCTCTTTCCGGACGAGACATAAGAAGAAACCCGCCAACAGCAATTAGTGAACTTCTGATAGATATATGTTTTCAACCCGTTTTTCTCTTTCTTTTCCAGTTCATGACCGGAGCGACTATGACACGAAAGTCAATCTGGGGCAGGTGTTCAAATTTATTATGACATATCCCCGAGGTGCTCAATGGACCGTTGCAATCTCGGAAAAATCTTTCCTCGTGTTATGTAAAAAGTATTCCTCGGTGTAATGATCATTATCATTTATTATCATATTCATATATGGATATATACCTATATATATCTATACATATCTATATAGATAGATATAGATATGTATAGATATATATATAGATACCCACATATGTCATATATCACATACCATTATGAATCATAATGACTTTGAATTCTTCATGGATCATTAGGAAGAGGCATCTCTTAATTTCACCCTATTCAAGAGATCTGTTTCATTAACTATCCATAAAAGGTATTGTTTGTGATATTTATTGTCGATCTATTCCCATGAGATGCCGAACGAAATAGGATCTAGTTGGAAAGAGTATGATGAAATCATTCCGTTGATCTCTCTCGGAGAATCAATATTTGAGAATTTCAAGAATTTATTAGGAATAGGGATTATCATTCGCCAAAGCGTCCTGTAATCTTTAACCAATTTTGTGCTTCAATGTAATTGCCTGGAGCAAGCGCTATAGCTTGTTTCCAATACTCAGCAGCTCGATCGGACCAAGCTTCCGCGGTTTCAGGATCTCCCTGTCGAATGGCCTGTTCCCCCCGGTCGGGATAGGTCAACTTGGAAAAGTTTCCTTCCCTTAGAACCGTACTTGAGAGTTTCCTACCTCATACGGCTCGATCAACTATTATTTGTATTTGGTCCTCCACTCAAATTGAAAAATATCACTAAAAAGAATTCATTGGAAATAGGTTCCATTTGATTAGGTCAACTGAAGGACCAAAAAGGGTTAATGACATGAGTTTCGAACTTCACTTTTGATCAGATTTTATCTTTTCTCCCACCCTCAGAAAGATGAAGTAGAGAAACAAAGATCTCTACTTAAAATCATTCAAATAGAGGTCTTTTTGAAGGGTAACTATCTCAATTTTGTATAGAAATTTTGAGGAGTACTTTCCACCTGGGATTGATGGGAAAGTACCTTCTTCTATCTTTAGGATCTGATCCTACACCGCTGCTCGATAGCTTAATCAACTCTATCACATAAGTTGATCCCTGATTTTTGTGAGTGAGCAGATCTCATTGTATCAGCCCAAATTTTCAATAATTGATCTTTACGGTGCTTCCCCCATCAATCAAATTTCTTTTATCCATGGAGTATATAGGCTCTACTTATCCATTCATATTTGGGCTCCTATGAAGGATGGGTCTTTTTGCTACAGCTGATAAGAAACCGCTATTTTGGACGGCGCATATGTAGAAAGCCTTTTTCTTTGTCCTTCCCCGTAACAGTTCCTAACTGATCTATTCCATAGCACAGATAGCCGCACGTAATGACAGATCACGGCCATATTATTAAAAGCTTGTGGTAGGGATGGGTTTCGTTCCAATGCCTGGAAATGATATTCCAAAGCCTCGGTATGCTCTCCGTTACTCATATGGATAAGACCTATATTGTACAGTATATAACTTCGATCATAAGGGTCAATTTCCGGTCGCATAGCTTCATAATAATTTTGTAAAGCTTCCGCATATTCTCCTTCGGATTGAGCTGACATCCGTTACGGTCGTTCATTCAATTAAAATGATCTCCGCTCCAAAACCGTACGTGAGATTCTCACCTCATACGGCTCCTCCTTTAGAGTACATAATAAGGGGAATAACCCGTGGAATTGGGAAAAGATTATTACCCAACATTATGAACTAACAGGGGCTAGTGTCTTTCCAATGAATCTCTAGCCATCCTTATTGCAGAGATTCTTTCCCAAGCACCAAGGATATTAGTGCTAAAAATGGAAACTCTAACGATTCATTTGTCCTTAACGCCCTGTATTTTCAGGGATTAGCCACTTCAACGATCTACGATGGTTATATCATATGGATACCCGAGGTACAAACGAGATGGATGTTTGTTGTCCCAACCATTATTATTAGCCCTCATAAAAGGGTAATGTGTATGAACTATAACGAAGCTTTTGTGTTGTCGATTCCCACATGTAGTGCTTTTCCCCTATGCATGCCTATCAGATAGGCTCGACCATACAAAGCCTATTCCATAGGTGTAACCTTTCGCTCGATACTGGGATCTCCGGGAGATCGGGGCATCTAAGGCTGCATCAACCGGGGATACACGACAGAAGGAATTGTTCCATCTTCAAAACTCACCTTCACTAAGCGTAAGTTTTCTTTGACTTAATATTATTTTATTTCCGAATCCCGTTCCTTCCCCGAAGGGTAAAGAACGGGAAAAAAAAAAAGAAAAAGATCAAATCACACCATCTCTGTAATAGGTAAATGCTTCTTTTTCCCCTGGAGCTGTCGGGATTATTCGCAATAAGATATCCGCTACAATTGTGAAGGTCTTATCAGTAAAATTGTCATTTCTCTGAGATCTAGGCATAGTCAGTTATATATTTTATAATTATTCTCATTCCCTTTCTTTTTTTCGGAAATGATCCCATGAACAAAATTATTTTCCGGTGCACAGTACCATATAAATCTATTTTATTATGATCGGAGATATGCGAACATTCCAATTGATTCTTCTAGATAGTAATAGATAGATGGAGAATGTTCGGAACAACTTGATGTTCATTAGTAATATCGACCAATGAGCAATAGAAAAGATTCCTATTCAAGGAGCTGTTTCTACATATTCTGTGAACTCAAAAAGTTTTCATTTGATCATGATCCGAACTAAAGAAGGAAGGAGTGAAACGATCATTGCATAATGAGAATCAAATGACCATTAATTATGTTATGTGTGCATATATTTATAATATGATCATCATGAGACAATTTGTACAATGAATTGTTGTCGAATAATTCTCAGAATTATTCCATAATTGATACCGGACAATCATTATGTAATTAATATAGTAATTAATATATGATCATGATATGGAATGGATTAGTTAATCCATTCCAATTGATAAATTGGATCATAAATATCAACCCGAATAGAATGAGATCGCCGGATCAACAAGGATGAAGATTTCCTAAAACAGAAGGAAGCGCGGAAAAATGTACTTTTGTCCTTTCTAGGGATTCAATAAGGATTTTTTTCGCCAAAGGATTTAGAACTGATTGTGCTTGAATAATAAGAATACCTAAGGGACTTGCTATCCACCAATTCCGTGGATTAAAATCGAGAAGATCTCGTAGGAAAGATGGCCGAGTGGTTCAAGGCGTAGCATTGGAACTGCTATGTAGGCTTTTGTTTACCGAGGGTTCGAATCCCTCTCTTTCCGTACTTTAACCTTATTATTCTTCCCCACCGTTCTCCCAATAGATTGAATCTCAATAGGATGATCTCATCATTCTGGGATCAACCCCCTCCTATTTTGTGATATAGAGAAATAGAAGAAACGTTGGTTCGTGATATGAGAAAGGAAAAGGACATTGGGAAAAAGCGGACAATAAATGAAAGTGTCATTGATGATCATACCGTAATATAGCGTACGGGGGGGGATGAAAAAAAAGATAGGTCGAATCCCAAGAGTCAAACAATCCTATCTATTTGTCTCCTTCGGGGGAAATAAAAAGGAGAGGAACAGAATTGTCTAGATGCACAGGAACCTCTCTTTTTCATTCTCAATTCAAGCTTGACGGGAATAATATTCTACGACCAGCAATTCATTGATCTTTAAACTGATCCATTTACTATCTATTATTTGATTGACCAATCCTTTATATCGTGACGAATGAAGAGTCAAATGATTCGACATTTGATCTTTCTGGGATAAATCGATATTCTTCTCGATCATAGCTCTCGATTTCTGTTGATCTCTTACAGTAATAACATCTCGGGGTTTACAACGATAACCTGGTATATCTACCACGCGATCATTGACCAGGATATGCCTATGGTTAACTAATTGCCTGGCTCCAGGAATGGTAGGAGCCATACCCAATCGAAAAATAGTATTATCCGAGCGCATTTCAAGTAATTGCAATAGAACCTGGCCCGTTGATCCTTTGGCTCTTCCAGCAATACGAACATATTTAAGTAATTGTCGCTCTGTCAGTCCATAATGGAAACGCAATTTTTGTTTTTCTTCCAGACGTATACGATATTGAGATATTTTTCTAGAAGAAGATTGGTTGGTAGGATCATTTCTGGATTTCGGTCTTTTATTAGTCAGCCCTGGTAGAACCCTTAGACGACGTATTATTTTTAAACGAGGTCCTCGATAACGGGACATAAGAACTCCTTCTTTTACGAAATGAGCAAATAGTATTGAAAAGAAGAATAGTATGAATCGTATCAATATCGTAATTCTTTTCTACGGAGAACAAAGATCTCTTCCAAAATTGGTTTGGAGAGATCAAAATAGATCTACTCCAATCACCCATTCCGTTTAGAGTTGAAAGTGATCATGGCATAGCGGATCTGTGAACCAATGATCGGAAGAAAGAGGAGTCTTCTCCATATTCCTTGATCTTAACGAAACATTACGGATCATGGGGGAATGAAGGGAATAACAAAGAGCCGGCTATCGGAATCGAACCGATGACCATCGCATTACAAGTGCGATGCTCTAACCTCTGAGCTAAGCGGGCTTATATGAATAAGATTCAACTACATACTCATTAGTATGAGATTCATAAATCTATTCAGAATCTGAGCAATTATAGCTAATTGAACTCAATGACGCAATCTAGATTCCAATGAAACATTGCTTGGATGTGGATTCGTTCGAGGGAAATAAAGAGAAGAAAGGATCAATTGATATCGATCGTTTCACTATTCCAAATCAAACAGAAAGGGAAAAAACATTGCGTGGGAAATGCAGAAATGATAGAATCATTTTCAGTAATACTAGATGATAGTGGAAATGGCAAGAGAGGAAGAAATAAGAGAAGACACATCTCCGCGCCGAATGGACATCCAATGAATAACTCTGATGAAAGTGGAAGAATAGGATGAGATTACAGTATGATCTTGTTCTCCGAGGGGGATATGGCGGAATTGGTAGACGCTACGGACTTGATCAAGTTGAGCCTTGGTATGGAGACCTACCAAGTGATAGTTTCCAAATTCAGGGAACCCTGGGACATTTAGAATGGGCAATCCTGAGCCAAATCCGGTTTACAGAGGCAATAGTTTCCTTGACTAGGAGGGAAAAGGATAGGTGCAGAGACTCAATGGAAGCTATTCTAACGAATGAATATTCTTTTACCCAGTGCCGCATCTATGGAATAATTTATACATTTACACTTCAAAAGTGTAAATGGTCTATGCTATCAAGCAAAGTTCATGATCGGGGCTTGGATCGCTTTATGCATTTCACTACTAGTGAGATACTTGGGTCAATCTAAAGTTGAAGGAATGATTCGACATTAAGTAATCCAATGATTAACTTCACTTCCCAAAAGAGGGAGTCGGATCGATTCCTGGGGTGAATTCTTCGACGAGGATAAAGATAGAGTCCAGTTCTACATGTCAATGCCAACAACAATGCAAATTGCAGTAAGAGGAAAATCCGTCGGCTTTATAGACCGTGAGAGTTCAAATCTCTCTATCCCCAAGTCTAGTCCGTTCCCGAATGACTGATTTATTCTTTCTTTCATACAATTTCGAATTTGTAATTCTCATTTTTGAATCAATTCTTTTCATTCACCCTTCTTATGAAAAAAAAAAAAAAAATAGAAGCATGAATCTCTCAATTTTATGATAAGTTGATTAGAGGATCAATTCATTTTGCAATAGATGATCTAGATATAGATAGATAAGTAAAGATAGATAGATCTATCTATGTATCTCTAGATAGAGATCTAGATATATCTGTATGGATATCTCTATCTAGATAGAGATCTAGATAGAGATATCTGGAGTATCTAATCTGGACCGACCGTTAGCATTCCTTCTCATGAATGGTTACTTCCCGGTCGATCAATTTCGAATTTGAAAACTGGGGGATTTTCGGACTAGGGAAAAATCCTCCTTTTTTTCTGGTCCCTTCAGTTGACACAAATTCAGGTCCTATGTTAGAATAATGCACAGGAAAGAGCCGGGATAGCTCAGTTGGTAGAGCAGAGGACTGAAAATCCTCGTGCCACCAGTTCAAATCTGGTTCCTGGCATGCGAGCTCATAGATCAAAAAATCCATATATTTAGATAGATGGATATGAATAAATGGATATCTATTGACATGCATACTCATCCATATCCATATACCTATATCATAATACACAATTATCCATACACATATTGATTGATGTATCTATATGTACACACATATAGATCCCGATCATAATAGATGATGATGAATCAGTATGTTTCGTTATCTTTCTCCTTTTTGTTCATATTGTCCTTCCCCGTTCCAATCGGATTTTGATACTCTGTACGTATATAAAGGTTGGTTCAAAACTCGGAAATACGAAATTGACAGTGTAAATAGATAGGATCTATTCTCAACTGGAATTGGTACAAGTGAAATCTGATCTTTCTCTTCCTTCTCGTATATTATAGAATGTGTGTGTGGTAGATAATTTGTGATGCGTAAACGAAACGAATTCGTTTCATTAATTTATCCCAAATAGGTATCTTCCAGATCCAAAATATAGGATGATGTAAATGGATAAGGGAGATCCCATTACGGCGCTAGTAGGAGTCTATTTATCTCACTCCATCCGAAATGTGATAGATTGTTAAATTTTAATATTTCAAATTGTAAGAACGAAGATTGTTTACTTTTATTCCGTTCAATAAGCATCCTGTATCTCATAGAAATTAGGTGTAATATAATCTTTGCGTAGGGGCCAACCAATCCAACTCTCAGGCATCAATATACGTTTCAGACGTGGATGACTTTCATAAAGGATTCCCAACATATCATAAGATTCTCGTTCCTGAAAATCAGCACTTTTCCAGATCCAAAAAACAGACGGAATTCTGGGATTTTTCCTTGGGACAAAAACTTTTATACATACCTCTTCAGGTTGATCCGCATTATCCTGTATATTTGTAATATGATATACACTAGCCAATGATCCCCCCGGCGCTACATCATAGGCACACTGAGAGCGAAGATAATTGAAACCATAAACATATAAAGCGACGGCTACAGAGGCCCGATCCTCAGATTTGATCTGTAAAGTCTCTATGCCCTGGTAATCAGAACCCAGAGGTCTGTGAGCCAGCTTATGCTTGGCTAGCCAAGCGGATAATCGACCCTGCATCTCATTAGTCTTTATTGTATAAGTATCCGTATAAGTATTGAACATTCTCAATGTAATTTTTGAAAATTGATTTCCTGCTCGTTACTCTCTACTCAACATTCTTCCTCGATTTCTGGAAATATATTGAACTCTCTCTCGTATTTTACAAATGCTTCGGAGGGTATCTCTGAAGTAGACTCAAAGGTTTTGGAAAGTATCTCTGAAGTAGATTCAAATTGAGGTTCAGGAGATTTATGGAGCAACTTCTGATCGTAGTTCCCAGTATAAAGATTGGGCCCAACACGAAACTTATGATTTTGAGTGAAATATCTCTTTCCTTGTTGGAGCTTGGTCCTATCTTCACCTATTTCTCGAGCTACCTTTTTACGAAGTTTTATTATGGCATCTATAATAGCCTCTGGTTTGGGGGGGCAACCCGGCAAATAGACATCTACGGGAATTAACTTATCTACTCCACGAACGGTACTATAAGAGTCTGTACTGAACATTCCTCCTGTAATAGTACATGCTCCCATAGCAATCACATACTTTGGTCCGGGCATTTGTTCATATAATCTCACTAAAGAAGGAGCCATTTTCATGGTCACAGTGCCTGCTGTTATGATGAGGTCGGCTTGTCTAGGACTAGATCTTGGTACCAGACCGTAACGATCAAAGTCGAATCGTGAACCTATTAATGAAGCGAATTCGATAAAACAACAACTAGTACCATAAAGAAGCGGCCATAAACTGGAGAGTCTGGCCCAATTAGACAGATCATTTAGGGTAGTTGAAATAACTGAATTTGGAGCTGTTTTACCAAATAAAGGTGATTCTATAGAATCCATCACTGGCTTTATGCCATTTTCTACTTTATCTCTACCACCCAAATACTCGGAGGCTAAGACCATTCCAATGCTCCTCTTCGCCATGCATGAACTGAACCAACAATTGGGATAAGCACGAAAATCAAAGCTTCTATAAAGGTATATATACCCAATATATCGAAACTCATGGCCCATGGATAAAGAAAAACTGTTTCAACATCAAAAACAACGAAAACTAAAGCGAACATATAATAACGAATCCTAAATTGGATCCAAGCATCTCCCATTGCTTCTATGCCTGATTCATAACTAGTGAGCTTCTCCGGGCCTTCACTAATAGGGGCTAAAGCTCTGGAAATTAGGAATGCCAGAATAGGAATGAGGCTAGATATTGGTAAAAAGATCCAAAAAGTCTCATATTCAGAAAGTAGAAACATGAATAGACTCCTGTGAAATAGATCAAATTATTCCATTTTCCTGTAAATTGATTCATCACTCCTCCCCAAAGAACAATTGATTCTCATTGATCTACACAATTGATTCTCATCGATCTCCATATTGCTGTCCATGGCTTCTTCCAAAATTCATTCAATGAAATATTACTCGTATATGTGATATGGAGGAGTATTACGTGTTTATCCGGGATAAATCGACTTATTTCACCCAGAAGTAAAAAGTCTGGGTAATCCTTCCTCCCCCCGTATCAGTCATTTATATACTCTCATTTACTGTCAAACAAGAAGAATTGATTCTTCTTAGAGATTGATATTACAATCACATATCTTGCACATTGGTTCGGCAAATTACACACGATCCGGGTTGTAACGGGCCATCAGCATGGCCCGGTGTAATGCAAGGAAATGCCCAGGGATTCTTATAGGATCTTAAGATCTATTGTATGTTCTATTTCGATATTTGAATCTTGTCCATCAAAATATGGGTCTTTCTCAGCGGAGGGCCAGCCAGCCATCATTTTCACTGATGCGCCGACAGGTTCGACTTCCATTTGCTTGCTCTATATCCAAATTAGTTTATACCCATATTATTCAGTTTATCTTTATACCAATATTCAGTTTATCTAGATATTCCATTGAACCCCACCCATCCATCTCTTATAACAAGGAAAAGGATTGTGCATTCAATTTGTAGAATTATGGCTTTTTCGGACCCATCTCACACAATTAGATTGCCCTTAGGGGCAATCGAGTTCTTTGTCAGATACTTATGTAGATAATAGGACAAATGTATAAATTATCAGGTTTGCGGATTCATCAACGGAAGAAAATAGTGAACATTTCACAGTATTGGGAGAAGATGAGAAAGAGGAAATCTCAGTTATCAAAGATTTGGAATGAATCTTCAAAGAATTGTAATGCGTGTCGATGCTTTGGTTCGTTACACAAATGATTCCAGGAGTAGGGTCCAATTGGATCGTCCATTCGTAGTATCCAAATCCATTTGTAGTACTGAAGAAAGATAAAAAGGATCAAGTGACCACGGAAATGAATGGGTCAAGCTCGCGGAGGATGAAGCATTTTAATAAATGAACCTGACCAGTACTATGTGTTTAACATATGGACAGATATAGAATTGATTCCGTTCGAGAATATGCCAGATAAACTCTTTCCCCCGGACCGGAGCTTCATTCAGCAATATATTTATTGATCCCGTGACAGGGATTGGCCTATTAAAGACAAAAAGTGCTAAGGGTTATTCCCTCTACGGTCTAACGTTTGATTAATGGTCTGACCTTTGATTCAGGATCAAGACAATCGTTCCATTCCGGGAATATGAATTGGAATTCATAAGGGCCCTAGTCGATTTGTGCCTTGTTGACCTGGGCATTGAGCGACAAATACTACTTATAAATACTCAAGCAAGATTGATTGATGGACAATATCAAGCGATCCTGTAACTTCTGTTGATGTAACCGCGTTGATCGAACTGAACAAGTTTCTGGTCGTAAGGGTCCCTAGGTCAATATGATAAAGGCTCCAGGGCATCTTGTAATAGGAATCTTGAATAGAGCAATAAAACAATTCCTGTTCCAATCACGACGGTAGGGTAGAGCCAGTTGAACTGGAAGTGATCTAGAAGGATACTTCGAAGAACACGTTACGACCGATCCAATAGACCAATCGGGGAGAGAGATGGACGTTTATACATTTTGGGACAATTTGCATAATGGTTGGAAGGTGACTAATCCAGGTTATTCCGTCAGAAAATGGGGGATAGAAATATAAAGATCTCGTATTTTACTTAGATAAGCCCCCCAAATTGGATCCTGATCTTCCAAGAGAAGGTCCACATCAATCAAATCATGGATGATGAGCAATCGGAGCGGATCGGAATAACAGAATGAGTCCTGTACAATAATGGAGAAAGACCCAATCACTTTGTGGATGAATTATGCCAAGTTTCCGATCTGCCAAAGCATTCTCATTTTAGGTGGTGGATTCATTGGAATAAAAATCCCAACCAAATGACTCGATATGCTTGCTCATCTCCCGTTGAGACCTACGAGAGTACTTATTCTCGGGACGGTGCCCATCAATTATCCCCCACGTTATATAGTTATCAGACGCGCTTCTGATATGGATGAGATGATCGTACGTTTACCTTCGATCGGGGTAACAGTTGAATCTCCGTGGGTAATTCAGAGAAGCTCTCGTGATCCATCGTACGTATCGTATATCTACAAATCTACAATACAAATAATTAATCCTTTTTGAACCTCACATTACTCGACGTGATCTCCGTACATGCCATACGAGTATTCTAGCTACTCCAAGGGGATGGATGGCATCGAGCCTTTTATTTGGCAATAAATTACGTTCCAACCCTTAGGTATATGTTAGGACGGATCTGACGCATTCAGGAAAACCACCCGAGACCATATAGGAAGTATCTATAGAGCACACGTCTCTGATCCAGATCAAATGGTAATTTTGATCGGATCAAATAGACCCCCGAATCAGTCTTATCAAGGTTATCATATGATGAAACGTTATCCCATTCCGGATGAGATCGCTTCATTTCGACGAGAGATCAATTTGAAGAGAATAGTCATATTCTCTCCATTCATCACCCAATCAACCTAAGTCTTATCGGTGTGTTCTAGATAGAATGAGTTCAAATAGGAATCGGTCGAAGTCCCTTTCATGGAAGTTGAGTTCTTAAGTACGAGCTCAGATCAAATTCTATCTAATAGTGGGACTAATACAAACTCTTTGAATGAGCAATTGGGTACTAAAAATATGAAGCATGGCGGGGGGGGGGGGCTTTCCAACCCAATATTGTATATAATAAGTATGCTCATAATTCTCATGATTACAGGATGAACTTTTCACGTTTTGTCAGCAGTTTTTGGATCCGTATATGCTTTTAGATGAACCATTCATAACTTATTGATATATTGATAGGATAAAAGTGATAGAGAATATCGTGATCCACAGATTGTCCTCTTTTCCTACGGTTCCGAGCTATCAATTTCATAAAGGCTGTTGATCAATACGTATTGATTTGGATCTCGGGACATTTCGATGAACATTGTGCAAATACGGGTATGATATAGAATACTTAAAACCCGGGTATGATATTATGATATATATATATATATGGAATACTTCAATCTTCTGTGTTCATTTGATCTACGAGTACCCCTTATATGAATTACGGCCTTGTCCCTCGTAAATTATGTCACGATTAGTCCCATTTCTGCAATATGAGCTATTTAGATCAAACAGATACTTTTCTAGATCTCCTTTGAGCCATTCATCATACTAGGAGTCCCCTGCATCTGTTAGATTCATGAGGTTCTGATGATCGATGCTAATTCTTATTCGACCGATCTATAATAGATCCAGACCTTACAGATGTAAGCTGGGACAAATCATTGTGTCCTTGCTTGGGGTTATCGGAGGTGTATTAATAATCCCTCGATAATGGGTGATAAGAGCATATCAACATGTCAGTCGTGTGTTACTGATTTTTCGATACCAATGAACAAGAGATCAATAAGTTCGATCATCTGATATCGAATCAATCTCGATCAATGAGGATCGATGATCTGCCCCGTTATCACGTTCCTATCGATCTTCATGGGCATATGAGAATAGTTGATGTGATCCAAGAGACTCTTTAGGGCTGAGTCATAGGTAATAAGGGCTATGAGGATAAAGAAGTAATATAGTAATACCAGAACTCAGTAGAACTTATAGGGCTATACGGGCTCGAACCGTAGACCTTCTCGGTAGAACGGATCAAAGTTCTTATTATCGAAATGATTTGAACTGTTCCAAAACCCAACATGCATTTTTCTTGCATTGGGCTCTTTCATTAACTAATAGATCGATCAGTTAGTCTGCCATTCTTTCCTTTCTAGAAGGATAAGAAGATGGCTCCGTGTGCTTCAAGTTATTCTTTTTTGGAAGCAATCCCAAAGTGATTCAAAAGGTTCCCTCGACGTAGGTCTGCCTCGTTCAGACACAGATTGACTCAAATAGAGCTCTCTATCGCTCTGAAAGGGAAATATGAGACTCCATACACCTTAAAGTTCATAAAGCGAAAAGAAGATTTTTGAGGTCCCCGTATTGTACTCATTATGCCTAGCATTGAATGAACTTGCGATTTACCATATCAACTAGATCCGGAATTGGAATCAGATCGAACCTCATCTTTGTCATGCTATTGTTCTCCCAGAGGAGTAAGACATCAATATTTCACACAAGATCTATTTCGTGGATCGGATGGATCGATGAACTCTCTTGAAAAGCATTGGCGCACGTGTAAACGAGGTGCTCTACCTTGCTGAGCTATAGCCCTTGCTATTACTAATGATACACCATACTAACCAAATATACTAACCAAATGGATCCCCTTTTGTCAAGGTGGACATTACATAATCCAATACGTTCCGATCCTATTTATGCCGGGGCATATTGTTCATAAGTTCAATTCCATTTAGAATGTTTATAGATCCAATTCTATTTATGATTTATTTATGATTATAAATGACCTACTTAACTCAGTGGTTAGAGTATCGCTTTCATACGGCGGGAGTCATTGGTTCAAATCCAATAGTAGGTAAAACTTATTAGATATCGAAGTCAATGACATCAAATAAGTTTTACCTACTATTTGACAAAATTGGAATAGAGAACCCATTTTTGATGATTATCCGAATTTATTACGTTAATTAGAGACGGAGGGCAAAATAGCACTGATAGCCTCTAATCGTGTCCTGGCTCTTCTAAGAGCTACATTAGCCTCAATCGCTTGTCTCTTGCCCTCAGCTCGAGCTAGGTCAGCTTCAGCTATTCGAACAGTTTCCTGAGCCTCTCGAGGATCGATGTCAATACCTTTCTCTGCATCATTTACCAATACGGTAATCTTATTATTGTCTATCCTGGCGAAACCGCCCATCAAAGCCATAGTCGACCATTGCCCATTGAGACGTATTTTTGTGATACCTATATCCAAAGCTGCAACAATTGGAGCATGATTTGGTAATACACCAATTTGACCACTATTAGTAGATAAGATGATTTCTTCAACTTCTGAATCCCAAACAACTCGATTAGGAGTCAGTACACGAAGATTTAGGGTCATTTTTTAAATTAACTCTCCACTTTTAAGTTCATAGCCTTCGCGGTAGCTTCATCAATGTTACCCACCAAATAAAAGGCCTGTTCGGGAAGACCATCCAATTCTCCGGAAAGGATCATTTGAAAACCTCTAATTGTTTCTACGAGACCAACATACTTACCCGGGGAACCAGTGAATACCTCTGCTACAAAAAAGGGTTGTGATAAGAAACGTTCAATTTTTCGTGCTCTTGCTACGGTTAAACGATCTTCTTCTGATAATTCGTCCAGTCCAAGAATAGCTATAATGTCTTGAAGTTCCTTATAACGTTGTAAAGTTTGCTTGACTCCTTGTGCAGTTTCGTAATGTTCCTCGCCCACAATCCAAGGTTGGAGCATGGTCGACGTTGAATCTAAAGGATCTACTGCTGGATAGATGCCTTTGGCAGCTAATCCTCTCGATAGTACGGTAGTAGCATCCAAATGTGCAAATGTCGTAGCAGGAGCGGGGTCGGTCAAATCGTCTGCAGGTACATAAACTGCTTGAATGGAGGTTATAGATCCCTCTTTGGTAGAAGTAATTCTTTCCTGCAAAGAGCCCATTTCCGTGCTAAGAGTTGGCTGATAACCCACAGCGGAAGGCATTCTGCCTAATAATGCAGATACTTCTGATCCCGCTTGGACGAAACGGAAGATATTGTCGATAAATAAAAGTACGTCTTGCTCATTGACATCTCGGAAATATTCAGCCATGGTTAGAGCAGTTAAACCAACTCTCATACGAGCTCCTGGTGGTTCATTCATCTGACCATAGACCAGAGCTACTTTCGATCCCGAGATATCTTGTTCATTAATTACTCCCGATTCTTTCATTTCCACGTAAAGATCATTTCCCTCACGGGTACGTTCCCCTACTCCGCCAAATACGGATACACCTCCATGAGCCTTAGCAATGTTGTTGATTAATTCCATGATGAGCACTGTTTTACCTACTCCAGCTCCCCCGAATAGTCCTATTTTTCCCCCGCGGCGGTAAGGAGCTAAAAGATCCACCACTTTAATGCCTGTTTCGAAGATTGATAATTTTGTATCCAACTGTATAAAGGCAGGAGCAGGTCTATGAATAGGAGATGTTGTGCGAGCATCTACAGGACCTAAATTATCGACGGGTTCTCCAAGAACATTGAAAATTCGTCCAAGAGTAGCTCCACCAACTGGAACACTCAGAGGAGCTCCTGTGTCAATCACTTTCATTCCTCTTGTCAGACCATCTGTAGCACTCATAGCTACAGCTCTCACTTTATTATTTCCCAATAATTGTTGTACCTCACAAGTAACACGAATTTCCTGACCAGCCATATCTTGGCCCTTAACTATCAAAGAATTGAATATATTAGGCATATTGCCTGGAGGAAAAGCTACATCCAGTACTGGTCCAATGATTTGAACAATACGTCCCACATTCTTTTCCACAAGTGTGGGAACCCCAAGAGCAAGAGGATTGGTTCTCATAATAATAATAAAAGAAGATTTGTTCGAATTGCTCGCTAATAACATTAAAAATGTTCGATATCGAGTCGATCAGTTCATGATGAATGAGAGTTACCACCTTGATCTACTTAGTGATATTTCGCTTATCAAGTTCAACTTTTTATTTTGAACATGAAGTAGATGGATAAAGATCATGAGAAGGTTTTCGATTTGTCCATAACTAGAAACATTTCACCCCAGATTGCGTCCAGATCATCCATTCAATGCGGAACGGAACTTGGACCTTATTCATAATATTTCTCTCATCGGTTGTTGTTTCTTCCTTTCATACGCAACATACATCTATTTTTTTCTTTATTTTCGTTCCATATGTTTACTTTTACACCTACGGTTCACACATACATATATTATCTATTAGGGTAAAAGGTCGATTCGGTTCTTTAGATTCATTAATTAGTCTAATAGCTGGAAGGTCCTTGGGTCAATGCATGGAAGAACTTGAAAAGCAAAAATCGGGTTGCGTCATACATAAAGAACATTATACAATAATAGTGTATTTGGCAAATATTATTGCCCAATAACGGACGACTTGAGTTAGTTCATGGTTCCGCAGGAGATTCCTGTGAAATCCTTTCTTTACGTTCGATCCGTGTCGAGCAGACCTCGTCCTTGCAAGAGTTATTAATTGATGAGTTGTAGGGAGGGACTTATGTCACCAAAAACAGAGACTAAGGCAAGTGTCGGATTTAAAGCTGGTGTTAAAGATTACAGATTAACTTATTACACTCCTGAATATAAAACCAAAGATACCGATATCTTGGCAGCGTTCCGAGTAACTCCCCAACCTGGGGTGCCCGCTGAGGAAGCGGGGGCTGCAGTAGCTGCTGAATCTTCCACTGGTACATGGACCACTGTTTGGACCGATGGACTTACCAGTCTCGATCGTTACAAGGGGCGATGCTATGACATCGAGCCCGTTCCTGGGGAAGAAACTCAATTTATTGCCTATGTAGCTTACCCCTTAGACCTCTTTGAAGAAGGTTCTGTTACTAACATGTTCACTTCCATTGTAGGTAATGTATTTGGATTCAAAGCCCTACGAGCTCTACGTCTAGAAGATTTGCGAATTCCTCCTGCTTATTCCAAAACTTTCCAAGGTCCACCTCATGGTATCCAGGTTGAAAGAGATAAATTAAACAAATATGGCCGTCCCCTATTGGGATGTACCATTAAACCAAAATTGGGTTTATCTGCCAAAAACTATGGTAGAGCAGTTTACGAATGTCTTCGTGGTGGACTTGATTTTACCAAAGATGATGAGAACGTAAATTCCCAACCATTTATGCGCTGGAGAGATCGTTTCTGCTTCTGTGCAGAAGCAATTTATAAAGCTCAGGCTGAGACGGGTGAAATTAAGGGACATTACTTGAATGCTACTGCAGGTACATGTGAAGAAATGATAAAAAGGGCAGTATTTGCCAGAGAATTGGGAGTTCCTATCGTCATGCATGACTACCTGACGGGAGGTTTTACTGCAAATACCAGCTTGGCTCATTATTGCCGAGACAATGGCCTACTTCTTCACATTCACCGCGCAATGCATGCAGTTATTGACAGACAAAGAAATCATGGTATGCACTTCCGTGTACTAGCTAAAGCATTGCGCATGTCCGGTGGAGATCATATTCACGCCGGCACTGTAGTAGGTAAACTTGAAGGAGAACGAGAAGTCACTTTGGGTTTTGTTGATCTACTGCGTGATGATTTTATTGAAAGAGACCGAAGTCGTGGTATTTATTTCACTCAAGATTGGGTATCTATGCCAGGTGTTCTGCCCGTAGCTTCGGGGGGTATTCACGTTTGGCATATGCCTGCTCTGACCGAGATATTTGGGGATGATTCCGTACTACAGTTCGGCGGGGGAACTTTGGGACACCCTTGGGGAAATGCACCTGGTGCAGTAGCGAATCGAGTCGCCTTAGAAGCTTGTGTACAAGCTCGTAATGAGGGACGTGATCTTGCTCGTGAAGGTAATGAAGTGATCCGTGAAGCTAGTAAATGGAGTCCCGAGCTAGCTGCTGCTTGTGAAGTATGGAAGGAGATCAAATTTGAATTTGATACGATTGATGTATTGTAATTTAGTGACTCTCATCCGTTTGTTCTCCTAATCGAACTCGGCCCAATCTTTTACTATAAAGATTGAGCCGAATCGTAAATGGAGATTAGATCTATACATAGATCCATATCTATCTATGTACATGTATAAATATGCGCATACCTATATGCATAAATCGACATCTTATTTACTCTTCCCAAGATCGAATGGCTCAAAGTTTATGAGAATGTTGTTGGTTAAAGAACCAATTTTATCCATCCCTGAAATTGATCTTATGGATCATTCGATAGGGTTAGTAGCTCGGTGGATCAGAGCCCATGGTCCCGGACCATGAAGCCAAGGGTTCGAATCCCTTCTAGCCTATTTTGGGCATTGTCCCCCCTTGTTGTATCCCGTGTTGAGACATAGACCTTTCTTACAAAGATTCCATAGGTTCCATAAATAGGGAACGATCATATCGTAGGATCCTTCTCTCTCGGATTAGAATTACTCTTTCTAATGGTATGAAAGAGAATCTTTCTTGATAACCTTTATTGATAATCAAAGAAAAGGTTCTATCATAATCTTGGATCAATGCTCCAGATTATTACGAATGGGATGAGAATGATTCATCCCACTATTTATTCGGGACGACCCTAAGACTAAGAATAGACTAAGGCTTAATAGACTAATAATTGGATCTATCTTATTAATAATTGGATCTATCTTATATAATAAGACCCCTCATGGAAAAAAGAATTGCAAAGTAACGAGAGATCTCTTCCCTCTTTTATACTCATGTCTAGGGAGAACTCTATGTCCTTGAAAGAGTGGTTCGAAGAAAGGCGTAAAATAAGTGGATCAATCGAAGATCTGATCGAAAGGACTAGTAAGGACTATATCGTCAATGAGATGGATAAGAACAAGAATATAAAAATTGATTTTAATAACAGATTATGGGTCCAGTGCGACAATCGTGAGAACTTACTCTATATTAAATATTTGAGACAGAATAAGAGTGTTTGTGAAGAATGTGGATATCATCTGCAAATGAGTAGTTCAGATAGAATCGAACTTTCAATTGATCATGGCACTTGGCATCCTATGGATGAGGACATGGCCGCCCCAGATCCGATTCAATTTCATTTTGAGGATGAACCTTATATAGATCGTATCACTTCCTGCCAAGTAAGGACAGGTTTAACCGATGCTGTTCAAACAGGCATAGGTCGACCAAATGGTATTCCTATCGCAATTGGAGTTATGGATTTTCAATTCATGGGAGGTAGTATGGGCTCCGTGGTAGGTGAGAAAATTACTCGTCTGATCGAATACGCTACCAAGGAATCTCTCCCAGTAATCATGGTGTGTGCTTCTGGAGGAGCGCGCATGCAAGAGGGAAGTTTCAGTTTGATGCAAATGGCTAAAATATCTACTGCTTTATATATTCATCAATTGGAGAAAAAGTTGTTATATGTATCAATTCTTACATATCCCACAACCGGTGGAGTGACTGCTAGTTTTGGTATGTTGGGAGATATCATCATTGTTGAACCTAAAGCATACATTGCATTCGCAGGTAGAAGAGTAATCGAACAAACATCAGGTCAGAAAGTACCCGACGGTTTGCAAGTGGCTGAGCATTTATTTGATCATGGTTCATTTGATCTGATCGTTCCACGTAGTCTTTTAAAGGGTGTTCTGAGTGAGCTATTTCAGCTTTACGGCTCAATTCCTTGTGAAAAAGAACGAACGTTAGGCTCAGTTTCTTGTAACGACCAACAATTATCAAGTTCAGCCCCTCATAACGAAAGTAACAGTGATACAGTTTCCTCTCGCGTCGAAAATCGGAATAATCAATCTCAGAGAATTGTTCCTCACCTTTTTTTTAGCCAATTATTGATCCTCGATCCTATTATTAATAGGAACTCAATATTAACAACTAAATAGTAACTAACCATTATAATGAACTAATTTGCTAACCATCGATATATAATAGAATCGTGAATTTTTTGCTCTCTGGAATTGGGGAAAAATCCCGGATCCATGTTCTTGCTACTATCCGATCAAATGTTATAATATGGATAAGTGCTGTGATAGATTTGTATACATTTATTGAGTCCTAATACCAAAAATTCTCATTCATTATTATTGGCTTCGGATCTCATAGACATAAAAAAAGAAGAATAATAAAAAGAATATCTTGGATTCGACGTAAAAGGATTTTTCGGAGACTCGTGAAAATATTTGACGGAAAAAGGAACAAGATTCTCGCGCATGTATTTTATGGGGAGGGACGACTAGGCCCACTTATTTATTGGCCCTATAATAATCCCTTGTAATGCAAATAAATATTTCATTAAGGTACTCGTTCTATGACAAATCCCAACTTACCTTCGATTTTTGTGCCTTTAGCGGGCTTATTCTTTCCGGCAATTACAATGGCTTTTTTGTACTTTTATGTTCAGAAGGACGAGATTTTATAAATCTGATTGGATCAGATCTCATAGATCAATTTTAATCTCTCAATTGTAGAACAAATGGGATATCTATCTGTTCCAGATGATCTGAGATGAGACTAATACTGCTCCGGGCACGAACAAGATAGATATTTATATCTATCTATCGACATATGGATATGGATGTATCATGTGGTGCATATATCATATGTATGCATGTACGAATGCATAGCTATTTATATCTCTATATGTATACATATCTATGCATATATGGAGATAGTCTTTCTATCCCGCTGATCCGATGAGGTGTTGTTTTTGCAATTGATAAGTTAAAGACCAATTTACCAAAAAAAAAAATAGGAATAATGGGGAAATGGAAAGGAGAGAAAGAAAGTAAATGTTCTTTTATATAAAGATTCTTTGATATGTATATAGCTAGTTAATAAAAGTTACTTCGGGAGCCAAAGGAGCCGAGTTTTGGCTATTCTCTCAAACCGAGTAGGACAAAATTGAAGAAAATTTGTTATGAATTGGCGATCTGAATGGCTCTGGATAGAGCCTATAACAGGATCTCGAAGAACAAGTAATTTTTGCCGGGCTTGTATCCTTTTTTTTGGTTCACTAGGATTTTTATTGGTCGGAATTTCAAGTTATCTTGGTAGGAACCTGATACCTGTATTGTCATCTCAGCAAATACTTTTTGTTCCACAAGGGATTGTAATGTGTTTTTATGGTATTGCAGGTCTGTTCATTAGCTCCTATTTGTGGTGTACAATCTCGTGGAATGTAGGCAGTGGTTACGATAAGTTTGATAAAGAAGAAGGAATTGTATGTCTTTTTCGTTGGGGATTTCCCGGAAGAAATCGTCGTACTTTTCTTCGATTCCTCATAAAGGATATCCAGGCGATCAAAATGGAAGTTCAAGAAGGTCTTTATCCCCGTCGTGTCCTTTATATGGAAATAAAGGGCCAGCGAGACATTCCCCTAACTCGTACCGGTGAGAATTTCACCCTACGTGAAATAGAACAAAAAACTGCTGAATTAGCCCGTTTCTTGTGTGTATCAATTGAAGTAAAATGAACCAAGGGATGGATGTTTTCTCGTTGTTATTCGATATCTGAACGGACAGATTCATATGTACTAGAGAGAGGGAAGTTACAATGTAGCTAAGATTTGTTTGGGAGAAATACCATGCAGTTCCCTCCCGCAAAGTAGTACTTATGGGATGATCATATCGGTGCAAATTCCTTTGGTGGTTCCCAAAGACTCCATATCGTTTTTTATAGGAGGCCTATAGAGCCAGTAGACGGATACGACATCAAAAGGAAACAATTACTAGATATGGCGTTCTCTCAAAAACGTCTTTGGCGAGCTCCAATCCCATATATGCGTACGGAATTAGATAATCTCATATTCGGAACAGACTGTAGCCCTTTGGAGCACAGAATTGGTATTTTTAGACCTAATTTATTGAATGAGAATAGATTCTATCCCTAAGTTATCTCTCTCTTTTGCCAATCAACATTTGCCCCTTTCCTTTTCTTTTTATCTTCTTCTTCTTTTTTTTTTTTTTATTATTTCTTTCATTCATGTCAACCGAACACCTCGAATTCCTATTTATCACTATTGAATTCCTATAGGATTCTGTCATACGTTCCGAATATTCCTCCCCTCCTCCCATTCCCAATCCTTCTTAAGAGCATTTGCCCGAGATCTCTGAGTGTAACTGGGAAAAGATCCGGAAAGGACCGATCCAGTGGTCAAGATCAAAATGATCTTTGAAAGAAGACTTCTTCTACTTTAAGTGATTTTTACGGAAAGAGCCGGATAAGATGGAACAAATGAATAGAAAATTTGGTCCGGATCGAAGCGATCTTCAATTCTTTATATACCTGGGAATGATCTTCTTCTTTTTCCTCCTTTTTTTATTCCGAACAACCCGTTCCTCATCCGAAGGATATTTTTTTTTTTTAAGGGTCGAACAATTACGCAGTAGATCCTGAATCTATAGGTCCCATACCTCGTTATACAACTCGTACTTTATCCATATTTCGGACAGAGCTGACGAGTGAATCGGGTTCGTTAGCGATTCACGAATTGAAAGTGGCCAAATATAAAGCATCAGCTTCCCTACGATACCTTGCATGTTTGATATTCCTGCCCTGGGGGATCTCTATTTCATTCCAGAAAGGTTTGGAACCTTGGGTTACAAATTGGTGGAATACTGGTCAGTCTCGGGAATTTTATGATTATCTACAAGAGGAAAACGCTCTAGAAAGATTCGGAGAAATAGAAGAACTATTCCTGTTAGAGAAAATGGTGGAAGATTATTCAGAAACACATTCACAGGATCTTCATATAGAGATTCACGAAAAAACGATCCAATTAGTCGAAATGTACAATGAAGATTTGATCCAGATCATCTCACATTTATTGGCAAATTTGATATGTTTTGCTACTCCAGGTGCTTATTTCATTCTGGGTAAGGAAAAACTTGCTGTTCTCAATTCTTGGATCCAAGAATTATTCCATAGCCTGAGCGATACGATGAAAGCTTTTTCTATTCTTTTAGTAACCGATTTATGTATTGGGTTTCATTCGCCCCATGGTTGGGAACTGATGATCGATTTGATCTCCGAAAATTATGGATTCTCCCATGACGAACAAAGAATATCTGGTCTCGTTTCAACTTTTCCGGTCATCTCAGATACAATTTTCAAATATTGGATCTTCCGTCACTTAAATCGTATATCTCCTTCACTTGTAGTGATTTATCATTCAATGAATGAATAAAGAATAGGTTGTTCTATCCGACAACGAGTGAATAGAAATTTGATTCTCGTGCGGAAACTAACTATTACAGATCTCCTTTTTCCTCTTTCTCTTCCTTTTCCTCCTTTCCCCCTCTCTCTCTCAGTGGGATACTTTTGATTTATTACTTTTTGGGGTTAATATAATAGCGGAATTGCGGGCAGGTAACTATGATAGCTACCTACCCCCATTTATCGTAAAGAGATTTGAAACTAATAATCGAACCATGCGGAATATGAATACTTATGACTGGATGAAAAAGTGGATGACTCGATCAATTTCCATCTTGGTCATGATACATATGATAACTCGGACATCTATTTCAAATGCATATCCTATTTTTGCACAGCAGGGTTATGAGAATCCCCGAGAGGCAACCGGACGTATTGTATGTGCCAATTGTCACTTGGCTAAGAAGCCTGTGAATATTGAGGTTCCACAATCCGTACTTCCTGATACCGTATTTGAGGCAGTTGTTCAAATCCCCTATGATATGCAAATAAAACAAGTTCTTGCTAATGGTAAGAAAGGGGCTTTGAATGTAGGAGCTGTTCTAATTTTACCTGAGGGTTTTGAATTAGCTCCTCCTGATCGTATTTCCCCCGAGATTAAAGAAAAAATAGGTAATCTTTATTTTCAGAACTATCGTCCTAATCAAAAAGAGATTATTGTGATAGGTCCTGTTCCTGGTCAGAAATATAGTGAAATTGTGTTTCCCATCCTTTCACCGAATCCTGCTACTAATAAAGAAGTTCACTTTCTTAAATATCCCATATATGTGGGTGGTAATAGGGGGAGGGGGCAAATTTATCCCGATGGAAGCAAGAGCAACAATACGATCTATAATGCTTCAGCAACAGGTAGAGTGAGCAAAATATTACGTAAAGAAAAAGGTGGATATGAAATAACTATCGATAATGCATCAGATGGTCGCCAAGTGGTGGATATCGTACCTCCAGGACCGGAACTTCTTATTTCCGAAGGCGAATTGATCAAGGTTGACCAGCCATTAACGAATAATCCTAATGTGGGTGGATTTGGCCAGGGAGATGCAGAAATAGTACTTCAAGATCCATTACGTGTTCAAGGTCTTTTATTACTCCTGGCATCTGTCATTTTGGCCCAAATCTTTTTGGTCCTTAAGAAGAAACAATTTGAGAAAGTTCAATTGGCCGAGATGAATTTTTAGGTTCATATATCTTCGAGATAAAGTTGACCAAAAGGTTTGGATCCCCCTTTTATTGGTGGCTGATGCAATCATATACAATTCAAATAATAAGGTCATGCCCCCTCGAAGATGGAGAGCCTTCAATATCATCATCATCTCCCTTCTCTTGTTCGTAGATAATATATGAGTAATTACTAGGTCTATTTATAAATATGTGCATCTAAAATAGGGAGTGACTCAACAAGCACTGGAACAGATCAACTTGCCGAACGATCCTCTATTCGTATGCTACATGGTATATACCATATCCGTGCCATATAGCCTTTTTTCTTTCTTATCCATTCATCATATCCAGAAGAATGATCAAAAGGATATCAAAGGGAAGGGGGGAAAAAAAAGGAAGAGGGGGACTAAGCGATTTCGGGAAAGATTCCTATTCTCTCGGATCCTCAATCCTTTCAAATTCATGAAAAAAGAAGAACGGACGGATAGAAAGGGCAATACCGCTCATTGAGCAAATGGGACTATCTAGCAAATTCATGAAAAAGGCTTGTTCCAGATAGAAAGGGGAAAAGTGCTATTTCCGACTTGGACCATAAGAACTAAAATTCTATACTCGCGCATTCGGATTCTCGTAGTTCTAACTTTTATAGGGATGATTCGCAGAATCTATCCTTTTTGGAAATGAACAAGGGTCATGCATATTATGCGGGACGATCCACTTCTTAGTCATTATTCCTACGGAGGAACGGTTGAAATGGATCAGTTAATCCAATTAAATACGTATCAGAAGCGAAAGAATGGATTGGCTTATCACTTTACTAAAAGGCATTGGAGTAGCTGAAATAATCGTGTAATTTGTACAAATCTTCCGATTCATATAGAAGTAAATCTCGAATATAGGTTTCAATAAGACCTTACCCTTCTTTTAACTCGAAGAAGGGCAAGGTCTTATTGAATCTTCGCTTTCACATGTATAGTCTTCTTCATATATGTTCAGTTCATTCCGTTACTATAGGGATGACCCTAATCCGGAATATGAACCGTAGAAGAATATGCCTATTAAACCAATCACAAGAGTACCAGCTACAGTACCTATCAGCCAAAGAGGAATCCTTCCAGTGGTATCGGCCATTTCTCTTGCTCCCTTTCACATTTTATTAAGTGGTCATGCTCAAGACATAAACAGTCGTAGATAATTATGAGTATCAGATCTCTCCGGATGAGATAAGAGGATCATCACTGTTCTTAATTGAAAGAGTAATTAGAGAATAGAACAGCAAGTACAAAAATGAGTAACAACCCCCAGTAGAGACTAGTACGATTCAATTCAACATTTTGTTCGTTCGGGTTCGATTGTGTCATAGCTCTGTGATTTAGATAGAGTTTATCGTTGGATAAACTGCATTGCTGATATTGATCCCAAGAAAAAAACTGTAGGTACAGCTAGTCCGTGAACGGCCAACCATCTAACTGTAAAAATTGGATAGGTTCTATCTATGGTCATTGGTACCTCCTAAAAAGATCTAGTAAATTCATTGAGTTGCTCCAACGGATCGGAACGGCCAGTGATTAATGGAACTTCTTGTCGACTCTCTGTGAAATACTCGTTTGGCCGGGGGCTCCCAAATACATCGTAAGCTAAACCCGTGCTGACAAATAACCAACCCGCAATGAATAGGGAAGGTATAGTAATGCTATGGATAATCCAGTATCGAATACTGGTAATAATGTCAGCAAAAGAGCGTTCTCCCGTATTTCCAGACATGCTCAGCTCCGTATATTCTTGTACAGTCAAGGGGAATTGATCCCATAAAAGATAGAGATTAGAGGATGGGGAATTACTGATATCTTCTCTAATCCTTGTTGGATTGTCAATCTTATACCAAGGGTATATTTAAGGTATATTGGACCGGTATAGCTAGCCTTCCTCTGACACAGCAATACAATTTTGATTTAGATCAGAAAGGAAGGGATATAATGATTCTGTTCCTCCAATTATTCCAGTTTCTCGTTTGGTCAACTCAATTAATCTCTTTCTTCTTTTTATTTTTCCCCACTGGGCTAGAATGATAAAATCTCGTATGTCTTGGGATAAGAATTCATATTGAAAATCAAATTCATACAGAGGTGCAAATGAGTGGATCAATGAGATCTAGAAATGATGAATAAAAGGGATACTCATATCCCTACACCTAAATGCGAAATTCACAAAGCTTTTCCTATGAAAACCTTTACTACGGCTGCACAAGAGGTTATTTCCGTTCCAATCTTTGGAACTGGAGCTACCCATTGTACAGAAAGAGGAACTATTCGAACGAGAAGAACAGCCTAAATAGCCGGATCGAGAGAGACCCATAGTACAACCATTACATTATAGGTTTGATGATGCTTATAAATACTCTCGACCAAATGGAATGCTTGATGGAGATACCGTAGGGATCTTCCTTCATAATATGCAGAACCATATGTGGAACGCAGGATGGTAATTGCTAGGCTTGGGACCATGAAACATTAGACTCGATTTAGAGCTCTCTTTCGGAAAGAGGAGAGAGGGGATGACATTCTTGTTTTCTTCCTCCGGGATATCGTCCTCAATTCCCTATTTGTATTACTGGAGTAACGGGTACGATTGAATCATTACCAGATTCCATGGTAAAAAAAAAAAAAAGATTATAAAAATAATGCCAGGTGATCCAATCAGAATTATTGCCAACTCGTTTACCCCGTAGCTATCGAAAGAAGATTACGTTTAACAATTTGCAAAGAGGGTCAGTTGGTATTGGCGCTCTTCGTGGGTTGCTCAATGAATTTTGGGATCTTGAATCCCTTATCTGAGATAATGAATCTATTTTGATCAGATATTTCCTCTCGTCCATGTTTGTTCATAACAGTCATAGTGACTGGTCAATATAGGATTACGAATTAGTACCAATTTGGACAATTGATCTTTTGTATTCTCATTCTGTTCTAGGTTACAAAAAAGAAAATTTAGGTAATTGCCTCGTAAAGATATGTAGCAAACGTATTCCATTAAGTTTTTTCACGCCCACTATAGCTAGCTATTTCGGTTTTCTATTGGTTTCTATAATTTTTACCTTAGCCCTATTCATCGGTTCAAGCAAGATACGACTTATTTGAAATCAAGAATTATTTGAAATCAAGAAGAAGGAACCCCTTTCGGTTCATTCGATATTATGATGATTCCCCGTTGCTTCTCCCAATGCTGATTTATAATCATTGAGATTCATAGCAATTCTAGGGTACTATCCGGGGTGGATATTACCCATATTTATTCCTCTGAATCGAAATGATTGAAGCTTTGCCATCTGGGATTGTGTTAGGTCTAATTCCTATAACTTCGGCCGGATCATTCGTAACTGCATATTTACAATACCGACGTGGTGATCAATTGGATATTTGATTGAGGAACCTCTTTTTTTTTTTCATTGACCTCCCACTTATTCCAGGGGGGTCGGGTTTCATTGATCGTTCCAGCCAGAGCTATTGATGATCCATCAGGAAAATTTGATACAATATGAAAAGAATCACGCTCTGTAGGATTTGAACCTACGGCATTAGGTTTTGGAGACCTACGTTCTACCGGATTGAACTAAGAGCGCTTTATTATCAAAATATTCAGACGGGAGGTAAATAGAAACAGGTATTTTGTACTCTCCAAAAACACTTTTGCATATGGTATGATTCAATCACTGATAGTTGATGTTCCATCCAAATAGATCCTTTATTATTATCTCTTTTCATTCCATAGAGAAAGGGGTAGGTAGGGATGACAGGATTTGAACCCGCGACATTTTGTACCCAAAACAAACGCGCTACCAAGCTGCGCTACATCCCTTTCAATTGGTGGACAATGTTATTTTATACGATGAGATTCTTTTTTTCCCACATTTCTTACGCTTTCATTATTTATTGGTCTTGTAAATGGACTATGTACATAGAGAATCTATCATCTAAAAAATGACTATTCATTCACGATATTTGGTAATAGAACATATTTTTCCTGTTCTAAAACTAGGAGCATCTCGTATCTCGGATCACTGTACATATCTCTTTCAGTTCCGAGTTTCCCGCACAAGTACAAGTGATCCATAAACACAGGTGTAGCTAACCATATCATATAAGTACCACGATCAATGAGGAAAACTTCCAATGCGAGATATAAAGACATACCTTTCTATAGCGCCTGTGCTAGCTACTTTATGGTTTGGGTCTTTGGCCGGTCTATTGATAGAGATCAATCGTTTTTTCCCAGATGCTTTGGCTTTTCCCTTTTTTTCATTCTAGTTTTCCTCCAAAAGGAAAAGAGGAAAAATAAGAATATTATGCTGGATCACTCCTTTACTTTTCTTCTTGGGAAAATGAGATAAGTGAATTTGTTACCAAATCGATCCGAGTCCGAGAGTGGAATGGGGGGTCAATCTCAATATAGATATATAGGCTCTTTCTATAAAAATTGTGAGTACCATTGAAAACTTCTGATTCAATATTTCATTACGCATTACAAGAAAGTTATGCATTACAAGAAAGAATAATAAAAGAAGAAAGAATAATAAAAGATTGAATTATCTGATCCCATCTATAAACTTCTATCCCTTTCTATTCCTTTTTTTTTTTTTATTTTTATTTTTCCAGATCGAAAAGTGAAGTAGACTTTATATTCGGAGTAAGTTTATGGCCAAAGGTGGAGATGTAAGAGTAACAATTACTTTGGAATGCACTAGTTGTACCCGAGATAGTGTTGAGAAAAAATACCCGGGTGTTTCTAGATATACTACTCAAAAGAATCGACGCAATACACCTATTCGATCGGAGTTGAAGAAATTTTGTCCCTATTGTTATAAGCATACTATTCACGGAGAGATGAAGAAATAGATCGAACATACTATTCACAGGGATAGGAATCAAATCACAGATATAGAAAAGAGAGAAAAAAGGGGGGGGGGGATTTCTTCAAATAAGATTTGGAACAAAACGGTATTGTAGGAAATGAAGATTTGTAATCTATAAAGATTAAAATCAGATTTCGAAGAAAATAAATAGTAAAAGAAAGAAAATAAATAGTAAAAGAAATAGTATTTGAAAGGTTCATGAAACAAACTATGGATAAATCTAAGCGATCCTTTCGTAGACGTTTGCCACCAATTGGATCGAGAGATCAAATTGATCATAAAAATATGAGCTCAATTAGTCAATTTATTAGCGAACGAGGAAAAATATTATCCGGACGGGTGAGTAGATTGACCCCAAAACAACAACGCCTAATGACTATTGCTATTAAACGAGCTCGTATTCTATCTTCGTCACCTTTCCTTAATAATGATAACTAATTTGATCCCTAGAAATGAGCCTGCTCTTTGATCGGATCAGAGCTGGAATATATGTTTGATAAAGATGAAGATCTCATTGTCTAAAAAATCGAAAAAAAAAAAAAAAAATCGAAATGGGTCTGTTCGTTTTTCGATATTTATCAATTTTCGATGTCTCTACCTTCCCGGAGGGGATTCTCCGGGGGATTCCGTTCCACCTATTTTATCATTCGATAATCTTGTTCAAGATCGTGGAAAAGCAATTCTTATCTAATACAGCGATTTGCGCAAGTATTCTGCGATTTGAAAGCAACTGCCTTTTATACAAATATCGGATAAATTTGTTATAAGAGACTCCATTATTGCGGGCTGCTGCATTGATCCGAGTAATCCACAAACGACGAAAATCTCTCTTTCGCTTACCTCTATCTCTATGAGCAGAAACTAAAGCTCTAATTCTTTGTTGGTCAGCAGTTCGAAAAAGTTTTGAATGAGCTCCCCGAGAGCCTGATGCAAATGCAAGAGTCTTTTTTCGACGTTTCCGAGCTATATATCCACGTTTAATTCTGGTCATTGAAGTTTACTCTCATAAATCACTAATTGATTTATTATCAGTCATTCTTTGATTTGATCTATTAAGAATAGAACTGGTTCTTCTAATGTATAAAATAGAGATTCCAATGGCTTTTGCTACTGTAACCTTCCTAACCATAATTCTTTTTTCTTTTGGTTAGGCACCCTCTTGGTAAGCGGGGGATGGGACCTCGCACTAAGAAAAGAAATCATGGGTTCCATCGTTTCTATGGTTCTTCCTTTAACGGTGAGGTCCCCTCTATACGCCGGAGCCTTTCATTTATGAAATACGAGATGAGGATGTTATTGGTAACTTGTATAGTTTACCATCTCCAGCTAGCTCTACCCCGGATTCTCCAAGTAATAAGCCCTCCCGCGATAAGATTTATCCATACAGTAACGACATAAAATTATGAGGGTTGGTTGGGTAGCTGACCTTGTCAGTCCGTTCTTGCGGCAATATGAGCATAATTGCTTATTCAATTTGCATTATTTTCCCCGCTCAATGGATTGATGACCATTCGCTACCAATGGGGAATTGCTTTTCATCCCACATCAAATCAAGGTGATTGGATTTGCACCAATGGAAAACCATAAAGATCATCCCCGATAAGGGTAGATGATAGATCTGTGCCTTGCTGCAGTAGGAGAGTTATTCTGCTATAAAGATCTCCTAGTCTGCTTCAGCTTTTGTTTTGATCCGAACGAGTCGCACATACACCCTAGTACATACTCCTCCACGCTGAGGACATCCTCGAAGAGCAGGAGATTTTGTTGCATTTGCTATTGGCTGTCTCGTATTTCTAATGAGTTGTTGAATAGTTGGCATTTTGGATCGTATGCGGAATTGACTGGTTTAGATCGATCCTAACCATATTAGGTCATTATGAAATGAATCACTCTCATTTTCCCCCTTCTCCCGGGAAGGAAAAATAAGGGATCAAATTTGAAGTTCATCATCAAAATAAATTCACAAGAGATCTCCAGTATTCTCTACCGCTACGAGGTCAACAATGCCGTAAGCTTGGGCTTCTGTTGCTGACATAAAAACATCTCTTTCCATGTCCCCGGAAATGACCCATAAAGGTTTGCCTGTTCTTTGTACATAAACATTCGTAATGCTATCGCGAAGTTTCAATACCTCTTCCGCTTCCATGATGCATTCTCCTGCTTGTCCATCATAATAAGAACTAGCAGGTTGGTGGATCATAGCCCTGAGAATAGATGATCGTTTCCTTGATCTCGGGGAATTGGGAAAGAAATCGAATTAATCGACCGTACAGGCATTTTTGTGCATACGGCTCCATAATAGATCTCATCCCATTTCGAGTCAAACTGAGAGAAATACAAATGTATAAGACCCCAATATTCGGAGATCTATTTACCATCTTTTTCCCTAGGATAATAGAGATACTACGATGGTTCCGTTGCTTTATATATCTATCTTTTGATCTAGCAATCCCAAAGTTTTTTTCTGATGGGATTTAATCGAGATTCTCTATTTTATGAATAATTTTATAAATATCCGAATAGAATCTTGGTGCGAAAACAAAAAGGGTTATGACGCTAAAATAGACCCATGCCACGATCACGATACATAAGATCGAATTGATCAAAAAATCGGGAAGAGACTTTGTTCTACTATCTCGATACGTAATTCTATTCCGAAAGAACAAAAGATGATGTTTGTATCGAGCTCGAAGTGCCATGCTATTATTACCTTTTATTTGGCGAAGGCATAGTTTTTTTACATCGCTCCTTCTCCAATCAAAACTCATTGGCGCCAAGCGTGAGGTAGTGCTATACGTTTAGTAATTTCCCCCCCAGTTAGAACAGAAGATCCCATCGAGGCAGCTAACCCCATGCATATTGTATGCACATCTGGTACTACAAATTGCATAGCATCATAAATAGATATTCCCGGTATCACTGCTCCACCGGGAGAGTTAATATATGGATATATATCTTTCTTTTCATCTTCTCCATTCAGATACATCATGATACCAATGAGTTGATTTGCGATCTCGTCATCGACCTGCTGACCCGGAAAAAGTAATCTCTCTCGATAAAGTCGGTTGATTAGGATAGTGAAATAGCTCTTCTCTTCTTCCTTAAGAACCGTACACGCATCTTTAAATGCATACGGCTCAAGCGATTGTGAAAAGTTATCGATCGATGTATCGACCCCAGACCCCTTTCTTTTTTGCGAGATCTTATCTAAAAAAAAAAAGCCATACCATACATATCAAATCTTTTTTTTTTTTTTTCATAACCCTTGGTTCAAGTTCGTCTTCTCCCTGAGAATATCATTCTCTAAACTTATTGAACTACCTCTTAATCGATGTATCGCTCCATTGAAATCCAATTGTTCTGGTCACAGCGAAAATTATCTTGTTCTCAAATAGGTTTTTGAGACATCTTTAGGTTCATGCTCTACTCCGGGGAAGCATCTGCCCGAGTTTCATTCGTACATATAGGACAAGTAAACCTACTGCCTCATTTTTCTCTTTCCGATCCGCTCCATGATTCATGTCAAATAGATTCTATTACTCCATTTATTGATAGTTCCAAATCACTCATCGATATGGGTTCTATCTAGGAATTCTAGACATATAACCAATTTGGTATTTTTTTTAACGGAGCCTTAATACTTTATTGGTCCGAGCTAACCATGGATTCTCATGATTGATAATCTCTTTCCTCCTAAATGATCTAATCGCACTTCATGCTCTAGATTATTGATAGTTGAATCGATCCTGAATGAAGCAGGAAATATCTCATCGGGAGAGATAACAGGAAAACCCCGTATAACCCAATATGTCCGACAAGTCGCACTATACGTCGACCCAAACTGCATCTTCCTCTCCAGGGATCCGAAAAGGAACTTTTGGAACACCAATGGGCATTTTTTTTTTATATAGAAAGGTGAAGCACTATACTCTAATATGGAAACGTGAAGTATAAAAAGAGATGAGCTTCTAGGACGTGTTTATGACACGATGATTATATCATATTTGGCCCATAAATTCAAAAGGAAGCCCCATTCTCAAAAGAGAATATCGTTCATAGAATAACTAAAAGATCAGGGAAATCTAGTTATTTTGTTTTGCAATTTAGTTTGTTCAAAAAATGAACAAGTATTGTATTTATGCGCTCGATCAGTATAAATGGGTCAAAAAATGAACAAGTATTGTATTTATGCACTCGATCGGTATAAATGGGACCAATCTCCACATTGTGCGTTGTGCATTGGTACATATAAATGATAAAATATCTACGCTCTCCCTGCTATTACGAACGGAGTTGTTCCGGAACTGTTCCATTATTAGCAATGACCTCGAATAGATGTTAACCTTTGAGATGATCCGATAAAAGTTTAGCTCCATAGCGCGGTCTCTTCTAATGCGAGAAAGTTACATAGTGTCTACTTTTCTTTGATAAAGGGGTATTTCCATGGGTTTGCCTTGGTATCGTGTCCATACTGTCGTATTGAATGATCCTGGCCGGTTACTCTCTGTACATATAATGCATACAGCTCTAGTTTCTGGTTGGGCTGGTTCAATGGCTCTGTACGAGTTAGCAGTTTTCGATCCATCCGATCCTGTTCTTGATCCAATGTGGAGACAAGGTATGTTCGTTATACCTTTTATGACTCGTTTGGGAATAAACGAGTCATGGGGTGGGTGGAGTATCACCGGAGAAACTGTAACTAATCCAGGTATTTGGAGTTATGAAGGTGTGGCCGGGGCGCATATTGTGTTTTCTGGCTTGTGCTTTTTGGCAGCTATCTGGCATTGGGTCTATTGGGATCTAGACATATTCTGCGATGAACGTACGGGAAAACCCTCTTTAGATTTGCCCAAGATCTTCGGGATTCATTTATTCCTCTCAGGAGTAGCTTGTTTCGGATTCGGGGCGTTTCATGTAACGGGTTTGTATGGTCCTGGAATATGGGTGTCTGATCCTTATGGACTAACCGGAAGAATACAACCTGTAAATCCGGCGTGGGGAGCTGAGGGTTTTGATCCTTTTGTTCCGGGAGGAATAGCTTCTCACCATATTGCAGCAGGTATATTGGGTATATTAGCGGGTCTATTCCATCTTAGTGTTCGTCCCCCCCAACGTTTATACAAAGGATTACGTATGGGGAATATTGAAACTGTCCTATCCAGCAGTATTGCTGCTGTGTTCTTTGCAGCTTTCATTGTTGCTGGAACCATGTGGTATGGCTCCGCAACTGCCCCGATTGAATTATTTGGTCCTACTCGTTACCAGTGGGATCAGGGATACTTTCAACAAGAAATAGATCGACGGGTTCGTGCTGGTCTGGCCGAAAATCTAAGTTTATCGGAAGCTTGGTCCAAAATTCCCGAGAAACTAGCTTTTTATGATTACATCGGTAATAATCCAGCTAAAGGAGGGTTATTCAGAGCGGGTGCGATGGACAATGGAGATGGAATAGCTGTTGGTTGGTTAGGACACCCTATCTTTAGAGATAAAGAGGGGCATGAGCTTTTTGTACGTCGTATGCCTACTTTTTTTGAAACATTTCCAGTAGTTCTGGTAGATGAAGAAGGAATTGTGAAAGCCGATGTTCCTTTTAGGAGAGCGGAATCAAAGTATAGTGTCGAACAGGTAGGTGTAACTGTTGAGTTCTATGGTGGTGAGCTTGATGGGGTTAGTTTTGGTGATCCTGCTACAGTTAAAAAATATGCTAGACGCGCTCAATTAGGTGAAATCTTCGAATTAGATCGCGCTACACTGAAATCCGATGGTGTTTTTCGTAGCAGTCCAAGGGGTTGGTTCACTTTTGGGCATGCCACATTTGCTCTTCTTTTCTTTTCCGGACACATTTGGCATGGTGCTAGAACTTTGTTCAGAGATGTTTTTGCTGGTATCGACCCGGATTTAGATGCCCAAGTCGAATTTGGAGTATTCCAAAAACTGGGAGATCCGACTACTAAAAGACAAGTAGTATGATATGACATTGTTCCAATCTATAGTATCGAGAGATTCCACTGAAATGGAATATTCATTTTCAGAGAGATTCAAAGTCTTTCTATTTTTCTCCTTTTTGGTAAAATAATTTAAATCGGTATGAAAGCTATCCCCATAATTAATTGTAAATTACGATCGAATCTATGGAAGCATTGGTTTATACATTCCTGTTGGTATCTACCTTAGGGATAATATTTTTTGCTATTTTCTTCCGAGAACCACCCAAAGTCCCGGATAGGGGGAGTAAATAAGTTTTCTTCCCTGAACCCTCATTCTTTTTATCAAAATAATGACCTTCCCATATAGGAAGGTCGTTATTTCAACTAGTCTTCGTGCTCTTCGAAAGGATCTCTGAGTTGTTCAGAGGGTTGCCCAAAGGCGGTATATAGGGCATAACCGGTAAAGCTCACAAGTAAACGAGATATGGAGATGGCGACTAAAGTTGCAGTTTCCATCGTTAGGTAATCCCAAAATCATGGTATATTTACAACATAACTGTATACAAAGTTAACAGATCTCAACCAATGCAATAAGGGTTATGGCTACACAGACTATTGATGATACTTTCAGATCTGGGCCGAGACGAACCATTGTAGGAAATTTATTAAAACCACTTAATTCGGAATATGGTAAAGTAGCTCCCGGGTGGGGAACTACTCCTCTTATGGGTGCTGCAATGGCTCTATTTGCGGTATTCTTATCTATTATTTCGGAGATTTATAATTCTTCCGTTTTGTTGGATGGGATTCCAGTAAGCTGGGGCTAGAAGACCCAGAGTATCCGCCCGGATCCCCAGTTTTTCAATAAAATGGCTGAGGGATCCAAATAGAGCTATCGGATAGTTTCAGGTTCTAGGTCATTTCGTTCCGGTAGTTCGATCGTGTAACTCCTCTCTTTAAGGATTTCTGGAACATGGGTGTGCGACTTGTTAAAATTGATCTATATTGATAGTACAGAAGACTGGTCTGTCATCTTCATGGAGATGGTCCTACCTCGTCGGATATAAATCGAATATTTAGTATCCGGAACACAAGGTATATAATATATATATTCAGGAAGATCTGAACTATGGTTTGTACTTGTCATTTAGACCTCGTCACCGGGCTTCTAATAATTCAAAAATAGGTATTCCTGATCAAAAATTGAATGATCTATCTTCCCTCAGAACTAAGCTGGCTCTGATTGAATAATGAGATGGTATCTCATTTTTCTTGGTTAGCATATTTCGTTGAGTAAGTGACGATCGAAAGGTTATTACCCAGAGGACTTTTAGGGGATTCGAAAAGATCATCGGGGTATAATATAAATCTTAGGTTTGGATCGATACATCTATTAAGATCTCGACAAGATAATTCCTATCAATTGTCCAAGACTATTCTTTTTTTTTTACAGTAAATTGATATCGCAAGTAGGGTGAAAGATCGTTCGAAAGGCCTATAGCGATCCATTCAACATAAGAATGAGCTGACTTGAAATTTTGGCACTGCGAAGTATTGCTATTGCGGGAGATGATCATTCTGAATTCTTCTCATTCATATTCCCAGGTAACGAACTGATAGTTTCTAATCGATCTATTCGTTCCCACGAGTATTTGGGTGTTCTTGCTTGAGCCGTACGAAGAGAAATTCTCATGTACGGTTCTTGGGGGGGGATTTCAGTTTACCTATCTCGATAAAGTATACGATTGGTTCGAAGAGCGTCTCGAGATTCAGGCGATTGCGGATGATATCACCAGTAAATATGTTCCTCCTCATGTAAATATATTTTATTGTCTAGGGGGGATCACGCTGACCTGTTTTTTGGTACAAGTAGCTACTGGTTTTGCTATGACTTTTTACTATCGTCCGACCGTTACAGAAGCTTTTGCCTCTGTTCAATACATAATGACCGAGGTAAACTTTGGTTGGCTAATTCGATCAGTTCATCGATGGTCGGCAAGTATGATGGTTCTAATGATGATCTTGCACGTATTCCGTGTTTATCTCACAGGTGGATTTAAAAAACCTCGTGAATTAACTTGGGTTACAGGTGTAATTCTGGCTGTATTGACCGTATCTTTCGGTGTAACTGGTTATTCTTTGCCTTGGGATCAAATTGGTTATTGGGCAGTCAAAATTGTGACCGGTGTGCCTGAGGCTATTCCTGTAATAGGATCTCCTTTGGTAGAGCTACTACGCGGAAGTGTTAGTGTGGGTCAATCTACCTTGACTCGTTTCTATAGTTTACACACTTTCGTATTACCTCTTCTTACTGCTGTATTTATGTTAATGCATTTTCTTATGATCCGCAAGCAAGGTATTTCAGGCCCTTTATAGAGAGGAAAGATAGATTTGAATAAGTATTCATAACATATTGTTTTGAGTAATGATAGTAATATCTCATTGCCATGAATATTTCTTATTGGTAATAAGAAAACATGTTCCTCGGATCTTTTCTTTCAATCTTGAAGTATTATTCATCCGATACGAATAGTTGAAGTAGATTCTCAGACGGAGAAGATGGATTATGGGAGTGCGTGACTTGAACTCTTTATTGGGCTGTGCAGATATATACTTTGATCTGCCACATCAAAATTCATAACGAAATGTGTCTCTGTCCCAATTTCCTTATCAGAAATAGGAAGTTAAAAACCTGGGCAAAAAAAGTATAGGTCGGTCCGTTTAAAGAGAATTCTTTCTATGATCAAATTCGAATTAGGAAAGGCTCCGTGAGATCCAATAGAATAAGGTAAGAATGTAACGTGATCAAGAATTGGATCATATTACTTCTCCTTCTTCATAGTGTGAAAATGCATCCATTTCTCTTGCATTCATTTAAATAGGGAAGACTATCGGAGTAAGAGAAGAGATCTGAGGAATAAAAAAAGCCGGATCAGTAACAAGTCAATACCTTGTATATCACGAAACTTTGGAGGGTTGTTTGTGAAGATAAACACGGATTACGAGGGATAAGATGGTCCAAAAAGCGCATCGATCATGATCGAATTTGTAAGCTTACTTGGGTACTGAGTATTCCACTGGGGGGATCGGATCACCTAAAATGGATGATTAGAGATATTATTGGTTCCTATTACCACGCATGATATGTCCCTCATTACGGAGAGTCATATATGCAGATATCTATAGATATATATAGATCTCTCTAATTCCTTTAGTTATCGCTCGAGCCGGATGATGCAAAATTATCATGTCCGGTTCTTTTGGGGGGATAGATCCATAAAGATTTACCTATCCTAATAACAAAGAAACCTGATTTAAATGATCCTGTATTAAGGGCTAGATTAGCTAAAGGTATGGGACATAATTATTATGGAGAGCCCGCTTGGCCCAATGATCTTTTATATATTTTTCCAGTGGTAATTTTAGGTACTATTGCATGTACCATAGGTTTAGCAGTTCTCGAACCATCAATGATTGGTGAACCAGCAAATCCATTTGCAACTCCTTTGGAAATATTACCCGAATGGTATTTTTTCCCCGTGTTTCAAATACTTCGTACAGTACCTAATAAATTATTGGGTGTCCTTCTAATGGCTTCAGTACCCGCGGGATTGTTGACGGTACCTTTTCTAGAGAATGTGAATCAATTTCAAAATCCATTTCGTCGTCCAGTAGCTACAACAGTCTTCTTGATCGGTACCGCAGTAGCCCTTTGGTTAGGCATTGGGGCAGCGTTACCTATCGATGAATCTTTCACTTTAGGTCTTTTTCAAATTGATCCAACCGTCAAATATTGATATATTTAAATATCTTGTTCCTATATCTAGGGAGTAATTGTTTCAAACCAAGTTCTCCCTAGATATATCCATCTCGTCCGTCAGAGATCTATTTTGAATATTCCACGAAATAGAGGTTATGTTGAACATTTGAAATGGGGTTATTCTCATTACTCTCTAAATAACTTGGTAAAGGGGAAGAAATGGAAGAAGTAAATGGAACTCTTTAATGAATCTGAAACTTATTCCTGGGTAGATCAACTGCAAAACGTTTTTGAAGAACTTCCGATACTTGTTCGACAGATTTCTTTCCGAAATGTCCAATTCTCATTAGATCTTCCTGACTGTAATTCAATAGGTCTGATAATGTATGTATATTGACCCTCCCGAGGCAGTTATAGACCCTAGGAGGTAATTCTAATTGGTCAATAAAAATATGTTTGAATGCAACTTCTTCTTCCATTCCCTCTATATCAGTCGATATATTGGAAAGGGGGAAGAAAGGCATATTATGCCCATTCTGATTGTCCATTCCATCGATGTTCTGTTCTTCTGCACGCAGAAAAGGAATGAATAAGTCAATCAAATTACGAGAAGCTCCGTAAAGTGCTTCTCTAGGGGCTAAACTTCCATTCGTCCATATCTCGAGAAAAAGTATTTCTTGTATGTCATTTCCGTTCCCGTAGGAATGAATACTATAATTTGCGTTTCGAACAGGCATAGATACGGCATCTATAGGAAAAACCCCATCCTGATAATTATTCGGACTCTGTATACGATATCCACGATCTTTCTCGATCCATAATCTTATATCAAAAGTAATTGATTTGGTAAGGCTAGCTATATGTTGTGTAGCATCAATTATTTTCACAGAAGGTGGTAATATGATATCTTGAGCGGTTACATTTCTGGGTCCGACGATACAGATAGATGCTTCTCGAGTTCCGTACGGATCACTTCTAAGTACAATTTCTTTCAGATTGATTGAAATGTCATGTACTGATTCTTCAATACCTATCATCGCGGAATATTCATGTGTTACCTTTTCCAATTTTGCACGTGTGATACACGTTCCTTCTACTTCCCCAAGTAGAGCTCTTCGCATCGCGATGCCTATCGTACTAGCTTGACCTTTTTGAAGCGGAGATAGGGCGAAGCGACCATAATGAAGACGTTTACTGTCCGCTCTGGATCCAATGCACCTCCACCGCGGTGTCTGAGTGGAGACTAAGATTTCATCTCGAATCATACTGAGATTCTTTGATCAGATCATTTGATCATTTCTCTCTCCCGGAATTCATTTGATCCCTACACACGTCTCTTTTTGGGAGGTCTACATCCATTATGTGGCATAGGGGTTACGTCACGTACAAAGCTTAATAGTACACCACTTCTACGAATAGCTCGTAATGCTGTATCTCTCCCTGGACCAGGGCCACTTATCATGACTTCTGCTCGTTCCATACCTTGATCCATTAACGTACGAATAGCATTTTCTGCTGCAGTCTGAGCAGCAAATGGTGTACTTCTTTTCGTGCCCTTAAATCCGCAGGCACCAGCAGAAGACCAAGAAACCACCTGTCCCCGTACATCCGTAACAGTAACAATGGTATTGTTAAAACTTGCTTGAACGTGAATAACTCCTTTGGGTATTCTACGTTCATTTCTACGTGAACCAATTTTTCTTATAGGTTTTGACATATTCATTATTCCATATCTATGGTTCGGTAAGATAGATATCTATTCATTTTATATCGAAATAGATCTTTCATTTCTGCATTTGTTCCTTGATGTAGAGAAGGATTACCCCTGTCTCTGTTTATGTCTCGGATTGGAACAAATTACCATAACTTGTCCCCGCCTACGAATTAGTCGACATTTCTCACGAATTTTACGAACAGAAGCACGGATTTTCATGTTTGTGGTCCTTCAACTTTGAATTGATATAATTAATCATATTACATTTTGTTTTCCAAGAAATAAGGGTTCTCTAATTCATGAGCCCAAATATTGATCCCTACCAGATGCTCAGGAGGTGATCCAATCATTTGAAGATTTGTTGCGAAGTCGATAAATTATACGCCCTTTGGTTAGATCATAAGGGCTCAATTCGACCTTGACCCTATCTCCTGGCAGTATTCGTACATAATTACGTCGAATTCTCCCTGAGATATGAGTTGGAACCTGACATCCGTTATCTAAACGAACTCGGAACATACCACTGGGAAGTGATTCAGTAACTGAACCTTCCACATCGATCAAATCTTGTTTCTTCATTTTTTGAGAATCTCCTTGAGAAATCAACTAACGTGGATAAAGGATTAATGTTATCATCTAACTTGCTTTTCCCTTTCATAGAGACATCCTCCAGAATAAATAGTTATAGACAAATATTCAGATAAATTACCGTACATAACATAATATTTCTCCTCCGATTCTTCTCCGCCGAGCCTCTCGATCCGTCATGATTCCTTGAGAAGTAGAAAGGATTACGACCCCCATTCCACCTAGAACTTTAGGAACTTTTTGATAATTGGAATAGATCCTCAGACCAGGCTTGCTAGTGCGCTTTGAAGTGGTTATATATGTCTTTTCCTTCCTTCCCCTATATCTCGAAGTTAAAACCAAAAAAGATTTTTGACCTTCCCGATGTTCTCTAACGTCTTCTATAAAACCTTCTTGTAGAAGGATTCTTACAACGTTTTCGGTAGTCTTAGTAGCTATTATTCGAACTGTTCTTTTTTTTACTATATCAGCGTTTCTTATAGAAGTTATTATATTGGCAATAGTATCGTTACCCGTGAGAACTAATTATTAAGAATTTATGGTCTCGATATAAAAGGCATGTTCAATCTTCTTCGAGGAATATGCCTGAGATGCACCCTATAAATTGATCTACTTATGTACCATTACACGATTTATGAGTACTTATAAGACTTCGGGAGCCAATGAGACTATTTTGGCAAAATTCAATTGTCTCAATTCCCGAGCAACTGAACCAAAAACCCGAGTTCCCCTTGGATTTCCTTCCTGATCAATGACAACTGCTGCATTGTCATCAGATCGTATTATCATTCCATTGTCACGTTCAAGTTCTTTACAGGTGCGTACAACTACGGCTCTTATTACTTCTGATTCTTTCAAGGGCATATTTGGCACTGCTTCTTTAATTATAGCAATGATAACGTCACCAATATGAGCGTATTGACGATTGCTAGCTTTTAGAACCCGGATGCACATTAGTTTTCGGGCTCCACTGTTGTCCGCTACATTTAAATAAGTTTGAGGTTGAATCATTCTTCCTCCAATAATTTTGTTCTCCGGCGAAGGAAATGAAAAAGAAGATATCTAATCGACGAACAAACTAGGAATCTTCTTTTCCATTTCTTTTCCATTATAAATATCTCTTTGGTTCAGTATTTAAATAGGTGAAGCAGTAACAAATCGAGTACGTATAGGCATTTTGTACGCAGCTATTTCAATAGCTGCTCTAGCTACAGTTTCTGATACTCCGCCCATTTCATAAAGTATTCGATATGGTCTGACGACGGATACCCAATATTCGGGAGATCCTTTCCCCGAACCCATACGTGTTTCTGCAGGTCTCATTGTAATAGGTTTGTCGGGAAATATGCGTACCCATATTTTTCCCCCACGACGGGCATAACGAGTAATTGCTCGTCGTCCCGCTTCTATTTGCCCAGATGTGATCCAAGCAGGTTCAAGAGCCTGAAGAGCGAATCTACCAAAACAAATACGATTGCCCCGCCGATGAGACACTCCCTTCATTCTCCCTCTATGTTGTTTACGAAATTTTGTTCTTTTGGGGTTATAGTCGATGATAGTATATTGATCCCATCTCTACTTCAGAACCGGATATGATAGTTTCCTCTCATCCGGCTCCTTGTGAATAACATATGTAAAATTGGACGATCAATGTGCATATGATATGTGTTATATAGGAATAAGCTATAGGTATAAGTATATATCTACGCATCTATTTAATAATATTATATTGTGGCAAAAATCAATTTTTAATTTCTATCCAACGAAACTGTCCAATGCGAATTTCACAGGCGAATATTGACTCTTCCGGTATTTGCTCCATGGGTTGACTTATATATAGCTCCCGCTGAGATCAATTCATTCTTGGTTTATTTCGCCATCCTATCCAATGAATGATTGAGATTCCTATAAAATCCTATGCAGTCACGGATTCCATCGTTCGATAGCTCCCAACAAACCGCTGCCTAGGTCTTTCCTCTGCAATGGAGCTTTTCATTTCATCTGTTATGGGGTCAATTTCCTTAGTTTCCATCGACCCGAAGCTCTTTTTTTTTTCTTCTTATTCATAAACTGAATCCATTCAATCCCGAACGAATCAGGATGATTCTTATGCTTTATCACACTGCTCTTTGGAGGGTGATTTATGAACCGACCATACAATAACAATGTTGGAAGAAGATCTCATTTATTCTTCGCTCCCTTCTCCTTACCATTCCCCCACATTTCTGGGCACCTCTTTCATTCCACAAGAGATATAGATCTTATTTGTCCCTCCGCGGAAGAAAGTATTTAAGTTCGCATAACTACTATGTAATGGGTGTATCTATAGTTATTAAATTCTTGGACCTCGGCAATACGAAGTGATCTCGACAATACGAATTAATGAGTTAGTTCCTAATTCGTACTAGAGACCGATCCGTTCTTCTTCCGAGTTCCTTATAGCTCCAGAGCTCGATCCGAACGAGTCGCACACTAAGCATAGCATTTCTCCGAGAGGGTCAATCTAATTCCTATTCGATCTGATAAAATTGATTATTCTTGTACGGGGGGAATGGAAGGGACCCATCATTCTTGATTCCCGAAGATCCAAATTTTGATCCCTAATACCCCATAGATAGTTTGAGCTGGATAATAACAATGATCAATTTTGGCTCGAATGGTCTGTGGGGGAACCCTACCTTCTCTGGCCCATTCGACACGGGCAATCTCATTTCCGTCGATACGTCCTGCAACTTGTATTTGAATACCCCTTATATCTGCCTGTTCAGCCAGTTCAATAGCTTTTTTGACTGTTCTTCCAAGTGAAACTCTATCCTCTAGTTGCAGGGCAATAAATTCCGCAAGAATATTAGGTTCTCCGTAAGGTTTCGCAACTTTCACTATAGCAATATTTAGTTTTCGATCCACAGAATTGAGCATATTTCGTACATCGGTTCGTAATTGTTCAATTCCCCGACCCCGACTTTCTATCAACAAGTTGGGAAATCCAATATGGATTTCGACCTGAATTAAATCGATTTTTCTTCGAATCTCTACACGTGCAATTCCTCCATGATTCGAAGAGCTTCTCATATGTCTTCGTACATAATTTACAATGCAATTACGTATTCTTTCATCTTCTCGGAGATCTTCGGAATAATTCTTTTGTTGCGCAAACCAATGGGAACGATGATTTTGGGTTACACCAAGTCTAAAACCAAGTGGATTCATTTTCTGTCCCATATATATCTTCCTTTTTTGGGTTCTGTTGGCATAATCAGATTGTTTGATCTGTCTCTTTCTTCCAATACAATAGTTATATGACAGGTAGGTTTCTGTATTGGATAACCACGCCCTTGAGCTCTAGGCCGAGATCTTTTTAAAACAGCACCTTCATTTACTTCGGCTCTACTGACAAATAAATTGGCTTTGTTCAACCCCATATTGTGATTAGCATTTGCCGCTGCGGAAGGAATTAATTGTAATATAGGATAACATGCTCGATAAGGCATGAGTTCCAGTATCATAAGTGCTTGTTCATACGAACGACTACGAATTTGATTAATTACTCTGCGTGCTCTATGAGCAGACATACGTATATGTTTAGCTAGAGCTTGTGTTTTTGGACTCGAGTTATTATTTTCCATGGACCTCCACCTCCCAATTAATGATGAGCACCTCCTGATTTGATTGATCAACGACGGGATCTATTATTGCTCCTCGCATGTCCGCGGAGAATTCGAGTAGGTGCAAATTCCCCCAATTTGTGACCTACCATACGATCCGTTATATAGATAGGTAAATGTTCCTTCCCATTATGAACAGCAATTGTATGACCGATCATTGCGGGTACAATGGTAGATGCTCGAGACCAGGTTACTATTATCTTCTTCTCTTTTTTTATGTTTAGATTCTCTATTTTTCTCGATAAATGATTAGCTACAAAAGGATTCTTTTTCAGTGAACGTGCCATGGTCAATTACCCTTTTTTTTTTTCTTTTTTAATAAAATGGATTCCCAACTGCTCTTACTTACGTCGACGAAGGATTGAAGCATCACTATATCTATCATTCTTCCGACTCTTCCTTCCAAGCGCAGCATAGCCCCAAGGGGTCACGGGTTTTTTTCTACCAATTGGGGTTCTCCCCTCACCACCCCCATGGGGATGGTCTACAGGGTTCATAACTACTCCTCTTACTCTAGGGCGTTTACCCAGCCAACGTTTAGATCCAGCTTTACCAAAAGCTCTATTGTTCACACTGACATTACCTACTTGTCCAATCGTTGCTGAACAGTTCTCAGATATTAAACGAACCTCCCCAGATGGTAATCTCAATGTGGTCGATTGACCCTCCTTTGCAATCAGTTCTGCTACAGCACCTGCTGCTCTAGCTAATTGCCCACCTTTCCCAAGTGTTATTTCTATGTTATGTATAGCCGTGCCTAAGGGCACACCGGTTGAAGTAGACCCTTATTTTCGATAAATAAGAATCCCTTCCCAAACCGTACAAGCCTCTCTCGAGGCATACAGCTTTCTGGATGTATATGAGAGTATTTACATATATCGATATTCTATTGATAATCAATAAATAGCATGAAATATGGGATTTTGTTTCTCATGTCCCGATCCTATACATCCTAGGTCTCTCTATTCCATCATCTGGCTTATGTTTTTCATGTAGCATTCAGAATGAATGACTTCATAAGATTACGCCAATACCCCTGTATGTTCTGGATAACGTAGGAGGCGTGTTAAACATCTCTCTATTCTTTTTTTTCTCCTTCCTCTTTTTCCATCTTTTTTTTTTCTTCTCCGGGAGATATTACCACTGTTCAGCCTTTAATTTGCCTCTGACCATCAAATCAAATGTGAGTAACTCGTCCTTTTATTCGAAACGAGGGGTGGCCCCGGCCCGGGTTTGTTCATGCTTCAGACAATTTGATCTTCTCCATATTATCATATCTTTGGAGTCAATAATCTTATATGAGGACTATTGATCCCAATCACCCGCTGCCGTTCCTCTTCAGTTTCCCTTTGAGGTTTCTCCTATAAAAGTACCTGAGTTGGATCAGTGATCAGTGATAGATTCATAGGTCTTGCTGTAAACCCAATCGGTTGCTTTCGATTACGCAAATCAATGATTCAAACCGCACTCAGAGGCGGGGCATTTCCCATTGATATAGGAGCTCTTGGACCGGAAGTAATGGTATCTCCTATTACGACCCCTCTGGGGTGTAAAATATAGTTCTTTTCACCATTCCCATAGTGTACGAGACAAATGTATGCACTTCTATTAGGGTCGTATTCTATGGTTACAATTTTTCCAGATGTGTATTTTTCATTCCGTCGAAAATCAATTTGACGATACAGACGCTTGTGACCCCCTCCTCTATGTCTTGCAGTAATAATTCCTCTACTATTACGACCTTTTCCACAATGGTGCTGTCCAGAGGTCAATCTCTTTTGTGGATTGGGCCGGACCCTTCCATTGCAACTTGATATGAGTCTATTATTTGTGCTTGGAGCATAAGTTCTGTATGAACGGATGGCCATGTTATTAGGTACCTTAATCTAATAAGTTTTATTCCTCTGAAAGAAGTGGGATAGAAGAACCTGGTTGAAGTGCAATAATCATATGTCTACAACGTATTGGATGTCCTATTATTGGTCTTATTCTTCTTCCCTTTCTCGGGGGTCGATAACTATTTATAGCTATTATTTTGACACCAAAGAAAAGTTCAATCCAATTTTTCACCCCCCTTTTGGTCGGTCTCGAACCTACATCAAAAGTATATTGATTCCTTTCTAATAAGCGAATCTTTTTTTCTGTAAGTACTGTATATTCTATTTTATTCATAGATATCTCCTTTTTTTCCTATCTCTTACAAATCCACATACTGGTCAGTATTGTAATGAGTTATTTCTAAGCCCCATAGTATAGATATATCATACTTATACGGATTACAGGTCATCATACTGATATGGACCCGATCTCGATATCCCTTGATTTTTTCGTTCAAAAAAAAAAAAGGGATAAGGTTCAATTCAATAAGAAATATGTGCAACTCCTGTGCATCCAGCAGGAATTGAACCTGCGAATTCGCCAATTATGAGTTGGGCGCTTTAACCGTTCAGCCATGGATGCGTATAACATATTTGTTTTCCATATACTGGTCAGTATTGTAATGAGTTATTTCTAAGCCCCATAGTATAGATATATCATACTTATACGGATTACAGGTCATCATACTGATATGGACCCGATCTCGATATCCCTTGATTTTTTCGTTCAAAAAAAAAAAAGGGATAAGGTTCAATTCAATAAGAAATATGTGCAACTCCTGTGCATCCAGCAGGAATTGAACCTGCGAATTCGCCAATTATGAGTTGGGCGCTTTAACCGTTCAGCCATGGATGCGTATAACATATTTGTTTAAAGTTCAATACGTTCTATAATACGAGCATATCATATAAAGAATATGAGTACCAACTCAAAGTTGGTATTGGTCGGAACCAAATCCCATTCTCTCCCATTCAATTCATGTCAAGTACATTTGACAGAGGTATACGACTGAACAACTTTTGTTCGAGAGTTGGTTCCAAGTTGGTTATCGATCTTGCAACACTCTCATTTTCTGTCAGAGGTTGCCAACCAACATTCAAATGTTAGTTCGTCGTCGGAGCTTATAAATTCTCTTCTTCTTGGAAGGAATGACCGTAGATAGGGACTTTCAATTGGTTCTTCTGGGGCGGACGTAGCCAAGTGGATCAAGGCAGTGGATTGTGAATCCACCACGCGCGGGTTCAATCCCCGTCGTTCGCCCATAAAGAAGCGGACTGGATCCAATTCTTTGTCATTTTCGATTTCAAATGAACAATAAGTCTTTCTATCTATTGAGATAGAATCAATTGAATTCTTAGTGGTTGACGCAAGCTCTTCTTTATGTCAATATTATATTGATATGTCATTCTATTCATGATCACCAAAAATCTATAGATGAGATCTTTTTTGATACTCTATTTCAATAGATCCAATATGGTTTCGTTTCAGATTGATTGGTAGAGAACAAATAGATGTATAGATCTATGTACCTATAGAAATCAACACCTATATTCTATCACAACGCCTATACTCTATCAATATTATAGAAAGAAAAAAAAAAAAAAAAGAGAATGGAAAAGACCAAAGTCATTGAATCTATTTAAGGATAGAGATCTATCAAAAACTATTTCATTATTGTAATGTAATTATTGTAAAAAAGGAATGAAACGACAAAAATTGAAATCCTGGATATTTAAATTGGAAGAGATACGAAGCTTTCAATATTTATTAAATCCATGGACCGAATTGAATTTGGTGAGATTGTTCACTAAAATAGTTTCCCATCGAGAACGTCTTATTAAGCTCTTTGACTCTCGAATTCTTAGTACGTTGCTTTTGCGCGATCTACGTGGTTCAAGAAGCAATCAATCTTTGACAATCAAAGGCGTAGTACTACTTGCATTACCAGTCCTTGTATATCACGTGAATAATAAAAGTATGATTGAAAGAAAGAAGTTCTATTCGATGAAACTGTTCCCTATGCCTATAAACTATATTGAACCTAGAAATGAAACATCGGAAGAAGATTTCGAGTCTTTCAATAAAAATTTGTTGATCTTTCCGCATCTTTCTCTGTCTTTCCCAAAAGGGAGAAAGATCTATCAAAGTCACTTGATCAATTTGAAAGAGGATGCTTGGGTTCCCTCAAAAAGAAAAGTGTGTGTCATGCCTGCATATAATCAAATTGATTCTTGGGGTTCACGATGGTGGAAGAATTGGATCATAGAAGAGATTCTTCCTAGTTGGAAGATCCCTCAGGAATCAATAGCTAAAATTGAGATGTCATTGAAAGAGAAAGATGTGGGATATCTAAAGGGGTTTTTTGAATTCTATATTGATGATCTGATCCGCAAAGACTATGATTGGGAATCTCATTTCGATCGTGTTTTTATGAAAAATAAGCAGGACACGATCGACTTGAGCTCGAAGCAGCAAGCCGAAATATTCGGTAATAATCTAATTTGTTATCTCATGTCCGCTTTTTGTGAAAAAATGCTATTCGAAGTGGAGGGCCCATTCAAGCAGCAGAAATCGAAGTCAACTATTGAATCGAATAATATTGAGCATTTCTCCCATCCTCGATTATCCTATCAAGAGAGATTCAAATGGGGACCACGTTGGTGGAAAAAGAATATGTTTCAGATCTGGAATAGTTGGGGTGAATCTGATCAAATTCTTGCAGAATCTTCCATTCTCTTGAAAGAGAAAGGGTATCTCTCTTTCCAAAATTATGCTGAATTTTATATATGGCAATTCTATAAAGATTCTTTTGTTAGTTGGGAGAAAGATCAGCAGAAATTGGATCTTTCGAAGGACATCTTAAAAGAGAAATTCATTCAGTTGAATGATGTGAACAATGATCAGCTTTTTAGCAAGGTACAGAATCTCTTGTCGGATATTCTATACGATTTCTCAGAGTCTATTTTCATTAAAGTCAATCATTCTAGCCAATTGAAAAGATCTTATAATCGATCCATAGATCATTTCGATCCCATTAGTGAAAATTCAGAATATGACACGAACATAAGCAAAAAGGATGAGAGAATCTCAGAGACTCAGAGACCAATAACTTGGGAGACTCATTCGGAGAAGGATGAGAAAGATATCGATTCGAAGATAGATTCGGCTCTCAATTTCACTGAAAATGAGTATTGGGAACCTGAAAAAGATCTTTGTGAACGGATTCTCACAAATGGATATACAAATAAAACGGAGATCGAGCAACTAAAAGAAAGATCAATCCTTTGGGATCCTTCTTCTTCTATTCGAATAAAAAGAACAAAAATAGAATCAGATTTGTCCTCAAAGTGTCTCTCAGAAGATTCTCCGATCTCTTGGACGAAAGAACTATTTACGGAAGATAAGAAGTCTATAACAGATAATTTGTTTCCAAAGGAAAGGAAAAGATTCATCGAGAATTTCACAAAATCAATTCGTTCTTATTTTTTTGACATATTGTCAATAGATGAACCGTGTATGGGTTCTAGTGCTACTAAGAAGCCTATTGAAAATTTTCAATTATTGAGAAGGCAACAAGATGTTTTTTTCAGATATTTCAGGGGATCAGAAAAGAATGGGATAGTTGATCCGTGGAAGATAAGAACATATTTTAAAAACCCTTCCTCAAATTGTGCTATTTCATTAGATCCCGGATTCCATATGATTAGAAAAAATCAGAGGGATATAAACAAATTAAATTGTATTCTCTTTATGAACCGGAGTTTGTCTCGGAATCGATTTTCTTCATTCTGTGATCAAAACAAAGAACAATACATATTACACAACAATTTCCGATTAAAAAAAAGAGTTCTAAAAATAACAGATAAATTCGCTCTATCAATAACTAAGCCTAACCAGGTTTATGATAATACATTTGCCCCTGATATTGATTATCACGTGAATCAATTCTATGAGCTGAACAAGAATAGATTATTGAATCAGATCTTCAACCACAAGAAGAAATTGAAGAATCAATCTTTATTGATCCTACTCAATATTACTGATAAAGAGAATGAATATTTAGATCGAATAATCGAAAAAGAATTGATCCAAATCTATTCCAAAAAGAGTTCAGAAATAGGAACCCCTCTTAACAATTACAGAACTGAAACTTCAAATTGGTATAAATTGATTCGACATAAGATTCACAGGCATTTGGAAAATGCATTCAATAAATTATATTCTATGAACGGGTCCAGTCGCAATTTAAAGGATCAAATTCGAACAAATTGGATAGAAAATAAAGGTTTGAATAATGTAACGAAAGATACAATTAACCGACATCCATCAAATTGGAGAAAAGGTCAAAAAGAATGGTTTGATCATTCTATTCTTCGAACTGATAAATGTATCAATCGGAATTTTAATGTGTACAAATGGTCCAATCAGACCGAATACTTGAAGAAATGTTCGAAACATCTTGTTTCTAAACAAAGCGATTTGAAAAGAGTGTTCGATCCGATTGAATCATGCACTACTAGAGATTCAATTGGTTGGTCTGGAAGTCCCAACAAAAAAGATTCTTCTAAGTTTTCCTTTATTTTTTCAAATACTGTGAAGATCTTTATTTCTAAGTTTGATATTTCCATCTCTCATTCGGATATTCTCATTCCCAAGGTTTTCATTGATAAGTTGAAAAGTATGAATGATCAACTATTCAATAAGTTGTTCAAATCAATCGGTGTTCAAATCGTTCATTTAAAAACATTCAAACCCTTTTTTTTGTATGACCATAATCTTTCACAAAGATCGAAATTATTGATCGACGAAAGAACAGTAGCACAATCTTTCTATCATGAGATACCGGTGAATCGATTTATTATTGATTTATTCGATAATGAAAAGAATTGCATGGAATTGTTTGATAACACTGATTTTTCTACGATATCCAACGATCGAGACAACTGGTTGAATCCCGTAAAACTATCTAATAAAAGCTCATCGAGAGCTTCTTTTTACAAAGCAAATATACTACAATTCTTCGATTATTCACATCATCCTCGGTTCAATTATAAGAAAAGATTACCTTCTTATATGGAAAGGATTCATACAAAAGATCATAATCTTACATATGGACAATTATTCAATATCTCGCCCATCCACAGCAATCTGTTTTCTTTGCCCATTAGTGAAATAAGACCTGTTCACTTGGATAAAGATACTATTTCACTTATAAAGTCACAAGTATCTAACATATTCTTACCTAAAGATTTGCAACAAAGCGGTAACCAAACGTTTGTATCAATCTATGACTTGTACAAATCTTTCGATTTACTAGCTCGATTGAATCCATTTGTTCATGACAAGATAGATATTTCCTCGATCGAAGATATTTCTACAACGCCTTTAACGAGAGAACGAATAGTCAATTTTGAAAAAACTTCTTGCCAGCCCTTCTTAAATAGATCCGATTTAGAAGAAAACAACTTCGATCAGTACCTTAAAAGGGGTTTCAGCTCAAACATGGGTCTTATTCAAACTCAATCTTATCAAGATGATTTACTATCCGAAATCTTTCTAAAAAGAAAAGAGAATAACCAGGAAATGCTTCATCGGATTCGAGATCGGTTTGTAAAATCTAGTTCAACGGAAGGTTCAAAAAACAGAATTGAGAACAAAGCCATAGATAAGAGAAGCACCCTTTTGAATTTCTCTAAAGAGGAACGGAATCTCTTCTCATTTTGTTCACCGCGTTTCAATGAACGTGCTAAGAAACAAGAGATGTATAGGATCTCTCAGATAGAGAGTCTTTTTAAAAAATGGGATCTGTTCCGAACATATACGCCATGGTTATTGACTTCTGCATGGTGGAAATATCTTGAGAATCTACTTCTAGAGACTTTTCCGGAGATATTGCTAAATAGCAGTGATCAACTTGTATCTATTTTGCATGATATTATGCATAAATCGAATCTATCGTGGGCAATTTCTCATCAATTATGGGCACTTCTACAATGTAATTTGAGAACCAATATTTTGGATAAGCTTCTTTATTTATGGAATCTTTGTTCATTCAAGGAAATGATTAATCAAAAGAATGAGTCATCAGTCCTATTTATATGGGCACATCTGAGATTACTGAATGCTCGGGAGTATGAATATTCGATCCTTATCCTTTTTTTCGTCCTTGGATATTTCGTTCTTCGATATTCTTTCGTTGTTTCCTCAGCCTTTATTGAGTTACAGATACACCTTGAACGCATCAAAGATTTAATGGATCCGTCATACGCGATCGAGTTGCAAAAACTGATGGATCATCCTTTGCCTGGTCTGCTTTTCTCTATGGATATAAGGGACATATCCATCTATTTTCTGGATGAATTGATCTATTCTATGAGGAATAGAAAGCTTTATTCACCTATAAGAAGAGAGTTGAACAGATCGTGCTTCAGCATGGATATCTCTGGAAAAGAGAGAGAATTACTAGTTCAGTTTCTAATAACACAAAAAAACATCTCTCAATTTGGATCGAATTTGACTCACAGTCATAATTTATTCAAGAATGAATTTGATTATCAAATCACTGAACAGCCGGGGCTTATTTACTTGATCTATTTAGCCGACACTTATCAGAAAGATCTAATGAATCACGAGTTCGATCAATCTCGTTTAGCAGAAAGATGGGTCTTCCTCGCTTTTTGTCGGAAGATTACCTCTTCACAAATCTCTAGGGGTTTGAACCTCACATTTAATGGAAAACCTTTCTCACTCCACTTAGGGTCATCCCTTTCCAAAGGGATTTTACTGATAGGTCCTACGGAAACCGGACGATCCTATTTGGTCAAGGGCCTAGCAGCAGACTCTTATGTTCCTCTAATAAGAATATCTCTAAACAAGTTCCTGTATGACAAAGGTGAATATTCTAATTTCCTCGATATACGAAGTATGAATAACGTGGTGCAAAAAATGCACCAATTCAACCTCACCTTCGAATTGGCAAAAAGAATGTCTCCTTGCATAATATGGATTCCAAACATTCATGAACTGAATGTCAATTACTTAACTCACTTTTTCCTTGGTTTATTAGTGAACCATCTCTCTAGAGATGATGAGAAAGATTCTACTAGAAATATCCTTGTTATTGCTTCGACTCATATTCCTAAAAAAGTGGATCCAGCTCCAATAGCTCCAAATCGATTAGATAGGTCAATCAATATTCGAATGCTTCCTATCCCACAACGACAAAAGGAATTTCCTATTCTTTCACGTAGCAAAGGGTTTGACTCGGAAAAAGAGTTGTCTTGTCCCAATGAATTTGGATCTAGAACCATAGGTTCCAATGCACGGGATCTAGCAGCACTTGCCAATGAAGCCCTATCAATTGGTATTACCCAAAAGAAATCAGTTATAGACACTGATACAATTAGATTAGCTCTTTATAGACAAACTTGGGGTTTGCAATCTATAGATAATCAGGTTGGATCCGGTCAAAATTACGAAATACTTCCCTATAAGGTGGGGAAGGCTGTTATACAAAATACACTTAGAAGAAATTCTTCTATGAATCCTCTATCTATTAATAATGAATTATGGAAGAAAAGGTTTTATTATTTGTCCAAATGGTATTTAGAACCTTCTATTGCTGAAACAACTATGAAGGAATTGACTATACTCCCCCATATTTTGGGTTGCTTGGCCGGATCAGCAGCTCGAGATTCCTGGTTTATATCGGAACAAAATAGAGAGAATTGGACTCCTCTCGATAGATTCGCTGAGCATGATTTCGATTTAGCTTCTGGTCTTTTAGAAAGTCTTCTGGTGGAGTTTCCATGGTTAGGGATATGCCGGGGTAAGTCTGATAAGAATCAAATCACATTTGCTCCTCAGTCCGAAACGAGAAATCATCTCAATATGATGCGAAAAGGGGTTTCTTCTATGGTCAATAAAATGTTTATATATAAAGAATATGAATTGAAGTTTCAACAAGAAACTCCCGACGCAAGACAAATGGATGAAAAATTAGCCAATAACATAGTTTGGGCTCCTAGGATCTGGCGTCTTAGTTTTCTTCGCAGTAATCTATTTGATCGTACAAAAAGACCCAATGAATTGGGATTTTCGTATCAGTTCGGATTGTTTCAAGAGGGGCAGATCAGTTATTGTAAAAGGGTTAGAGAGAATTTAGGGTCTCTCCAAAAAGGACCGCATAAAAAAGGGTTTTATGTTCATGAGAGAAATCATTCTAACGCAAGACAAAAGAATCTACAGCATATACAGTCTCAATTGGAAGATATATCATTACAAGAGCGGTTTGAAATGTTAGGAGTATTTCAATTTTCTATACAATATCAAATGCGATCTAAATCCTCTAAGAAACCAATGTTCTTTCTAGGAAGACGATTTCTTTGGGATCCCACAGGTTTCCTATTTCAAGATCAGCACCTTGTGTTTTCACGCCGGGAATTTTTTGCAAATGAAGAAATGCTGAAAAGGCTTTATATTACTTACGGTTCAATAAGAAGACAAGAAAAGCATCTCTTCCCTAAAAAAAGTATCCAAGGTGCTTTTCGTAGATATAATTCAAAATTCATGACCAATTCGGTCATGAATTCGTGGAAACAATTGCCTCTTGCAGAAAAGGGGCATATCGAGGCTTTCAAACGCATTCAAGCAATTGGTATCCGATTGAAACGTATACAGCCATATACTCCTACATTTCTATATCAACGTTGGTTGATTGAAAATCCGCAAGAAAAGGTTGATCGCTTCGAATTGTTAATTCATCGCCAAAGATGGCTTGAAACCAATAGTTCATTATCGAATGAATCTTTTCTTTATAATACTCTATCCGAGAGTTATCAATATTTATCAAATCTGTTCCTATCTAACAGAATGTTGTTGAATCAAATGACAAGGACATTGTTGAAAAAGAGATGGCTTTTTCCGAAGGAAATTGAGCACTTAATTCATACAACAAAAGATAGATTTCACATATCCATTTTAGCCGGAAGAATCTGTCATCATCGATGAAAGAGCAATGAAATGAAGTAGAACGAAATTGACCGGGTAGTGGGGTCGTGGAAACAAATGAGAAGTTCCACATCTGCTTCGATTTCAGATCCTATTCGAAAATGAGTCCTTTCTCAGTCTTGTCCAAGAATGGAAAGTATGTCAGAAGAATAAAAAATAAGAACAAAGAGTTGATAGATCTTGAATTTGAAGATCTATTCCTTATCCCGAGATCTTGACCGCGTAAGAGTGAGCATAGCAAGGAATATGAGCCAAGTCAATTTTCTTGAACCTAATGAGATATTCTCTACTATGCTTACCCCTTATTTCTTCGATTTTGGTCCCGGTACTCTTCTTTTTTTTTTTTATTACACTTCCCATTCGGAAGAAAGGATCCCTTATTTGCCCATAGAGTCACAGGATTCAACATTGGTATAGTTGTTGAGGTTCGATCGCAACTCCCAGATCTTGCAAGACTTTAAGAGGGGTATATAGATTCTTCTCAATCTATGTCCTTAATTACATATACCTCATAACTAGTAATAAACAAGCTTCATACACTCTTTAATGGGCATAGAAATAAATAGAAACATTCCACCTGAGATTTGGTCTTTTTCCTTTTTTGATCCAATTTCTCCCATATGTTCCTTTTTGGTTTCCGATGTCTTTTGTTTCCTGTTCTCATTAGTTCTTGTTTATCCCATATTTAGGGCTTTAGCCCCATGTAACAAGATGCTACTACCGGAACACGGAACAATTTCAATCTTAAATCGAATTAGTACACTATGCATGAGCTGCCTAAACAAGGATTATTGAACAACGGACAACCAGAACCTATTACTCACTACATCGAACAATTTCCATTCATAAAACATCCCACTAAGCGAAAATACATTGGAATCAGTGAAAGATCCATTGGAAAATGAAAAAGACACATGTCCGATGAAATGGTTGTTGTTATCTGCTCTGATAACAGATCATTGTAATAACTAGATAGATAGACGTTTCTCTTCGTCCCGGGTTGATAGATTTTCTCAATCGAAATATCTCCTATGTAGATAAGACACATTCCATGGAAGTTGACCATAATGAGCTTAATTGTTCCGGAGATAGCATATCAGCAGATCTGATGGCCAGTTCGTTCACCCTATTCAGATATTCACAACCGAAAGGCACTAGATTCTCTTTCAGATATACCTTTGAAGGAGAAAGATGGGGTGCCGCTAGATCACAACAGACGCATATTATCCAATTCACCCAATCTGATTCACCAAATAGCACAGATTTCGATAACGCCCAGATATGTGCCAAAGTCACTGAATGGGCGAGTCGCCAATCCCTCTAAAGCTCTCCGTGGAGTGTACTCCATCTGTTGGGTCACGGGGGCATTTTCCCAGAAGTTTCTATCGATCTACCCGCATTTGTGCGATTCCTGCTGAGGTATCTACTCGGGGGATGGGTGCAGGGCGGACCATTTTGGAATGGACTCCTCCATTCATTAGATAGAGAAGATCGCCAAGATCTTGTGATCCACTGTCGAGCCTATTCCAACAGCTTGAGCTCAAATCGTATATAGGGAATCGTCGGAATACTTCGTATCAACGGATATCGAAGAAATCGATCTCGGTACATTGAGAGAATCAATTAGATCCGATATTTGTTATTGAATTGCTCATTCAATAAGCATTCTCAATATTATGCCTTGAAGAGGACTCGAACCTCCACGCTCTTTAGCACGAGATTTTGAGTCTCGCGTGTCTACCATTCCACCATCAAGGCATCCCGAAAGTGAATCATATTCCATGAATATGATATCTATATTACGATCATCTATCATTATAGATGGAATGTAGAATCTATGACAAAGATAGAGTATTGGAGTATTTGTATCAATCGGTTATATAGGTCCAAGTCTAATATATCATCAAATTCTTTCGATTTTCATTATCCGAAGGATCTTTCATATGCATCCAAAATATGTACGATCGAACATCTTTTTTTTTTTTTTTGATTCAATAGAAGCCTAGAGAAGCGAATATGGTACCCAAATAACGATATGTCAAAAGCAGGTTCGATCATATGTACGCATATATCGATTCCTAAATGGAATGGAACGACGTAGATATCTACATGTACGTAATCTATACGTACATGTAGATACCTATCTATTTACATACGTTTGAATGACCCTTTCCCATAATGAAAATGTACACAGCCCTATTAATAACCCTATTCTAGTCTAGAATGAACTTCTAATTCGATAATCAAGTTGATCTCATAATTAGAAGTTCATCTCAGAATCTCGGCCTATTCCCATTTTGGGGATATCGGGACAAATCGACTAATTCTTCCGGTTAGTAAGAGAAATATTGAACGAATAAATAGACCTTAAAATAAGGTATCTTGAGCAATTGCAATAATGGGGTTCATTACTATTCCCAGTGTAGTAGATGCTGTTACACATACAATCATACTCAACTCGATAGAATTTTTTGATATGAAAGAAGATGGAGATCCTCTATAATTTTGCACGTGAGGAGTTATTTCTTTGTTTCGTTCAGTCATTAATAACTTGATTATTTTTAGATAATAGTATATAGAAATAACGCTCATAAAGGGTCCTATCGAAACCAATAAATATAAGCCTGCCTGCCATCCGCACCAGAATAGATAAAGTTTTCCAAAAAAACCTGCTAATGGAGGAATACCCCCTAAAGATAGTAAACATAAAGCTAAAGAGAAAGCCGAAAAAGGATCTTTCGTATATAATCCTGCATAATCTCGAATGTTATCAGTTCCTGTACGTAGACCAAATAATACAATGCAAGCAAAAGCTCCTAAATTCATGAAAATATAGAACAGCATATAAGTTATCATGCTTGCATATCCATTCTTTGAGTCTCCAGCAATTATTCCAATAATGATATATCCAATTTGACCCATGGACGAATATGCAAGCATACGTTTCATGCTCGTTTGAGTAATAGCAATTAAATTGCCTAATATCATGCTAAGAATAGCTAAGATTTCCAAAAGAAGATGCCATTCGTTCGATGAAAAGTAGAAAATAATATCGAAAATTCGAGTGGCTAAAGCTGAAGCAGCTACTTTCGAAGTAACAGAAAGAAAAGCAACGACTGGGGTGGGAGAGTTAGAGTCGAAAAGAGGATCCCTCACTCCTTTCTCTCATTCAAAACCGTGCATGAGACTTTCATTTCGCACGGCTCCTAAGTGATAAAAAAAGAAGGGCATAATCATCTTATTCCTTTTTCATTACCCTCCTCGCGTATGTATAAGACCGAATCGATTCAATTTATAGAAAAGATTACTAATCCTTAACTTCCCGAGGAATCCTTCATCAGTGGTTCTCATAGTGAATCACTGACTTTTTCGATCTTTCTGACTTCGGTTCCGTAAGAACAAGTCAAAAAGATTGAGAAATAGAACCATCTGATTTTATTCGTTCTCAATAGCCATGAGATAATCATCTTAGGGTGATCTTTTTGTCGACGGATGCTTTTATTACACTCGTAGTCCTTGAAGGATGAAAACTGACTATGTAGCATTTACATCGAGAATGAAAGTATTGTATACGTCATTGGTCTGATCCTTTGTAAGAACTACCCGTAATAACCAACTTGCAAAATATCTCTGTTTATTAAAAGATATTAGTTATTTCTGACCTTGCTTTACCTTAATTGTTATTTCAACAAAAATATCGCGAATAACTCTTGGTAAAGGTTATGTCTTAGTCCGAGTGGGGATAACAGTCTTTTTCTCTCCCGCATGCCCATAGAGTTTTTATAGATCTAAGCATCTCTAAAAAAGATAGATATCTACCTATTATAGAGGTAATAATTCGTCGAACGAACCGCACTCCTTCATATACGTCAGGGGTCCATTGATGAAAAGGGACTAGAGAAAGCTTGAATCCAATTCCTACAGTTATGGATATGAGCGCAATCAAAATTCCTGGGGAGTTATACATTTGTGTATTTATGAGACCATTTACTACCTCTTGAAGCTCAATCTCTCCCCCGGATAGACCGTATAGCCAAGAAAGACCATAAACCAGAATAGAAGAGCTTGCCCCACCCATAAGTAAATATTTCATAGTAGCCTCGTTAGACCGTACATCTCTCTTGGTATATCCAGATAATAGATAAGAACATAAACTGAAACATTCCAGAGCTACGAAGATAGTGACTAAATCATTAGCACCACACAAAACCATTCCTCCTAGAGCAGCTGTTAATAGGAATAACAGGAACTCTGTTATAGCCATTTCTGTACATTTGATGTACTCCACGGATAGAGGAATACATAGAGTTGAGCATAGTAAAATGAGAAATCGAAAGATTTTGTTGAAATTGCTCGTTTGGAAATTACCCAAAAAGCTAATCGTAGGTTCTTCTCTCCATCGAAATAATAAGACCGTTATGCTCATTACTAAACTTGTTAAAGAGATGAAATAGAACCAAGGTGTATCTTTTTGATCAGAGGTTAGATCGATCATCAGAAGAAGAATTAGGCCGAGAATTAGGATACATTCTGGGAGAATAGAACCTCCATGGAAGAGAAGCAAATGAAACTCTTTCATAAAAATGATCTCAGGGTCTAATTGAAAATGAAGTTTTCATTTCGTACATGCCAGATCATGAATTAGTAACTTCATTCAATTTCCGAAAAAGTATCAATCTTTTTCAACTTTCTATTCTTGGAATAGGAGATTTACATAATCCTCATGAATAGGATCAAATCTTATTTCAGAATATTATTCTTTATTAAGCAAGCCTCCCCGAGAGGGCTTAGTTGATCTAGGATTTATGTTTCATCCTTGTTTTCTTCTCTCTTTCGTTCGTTCCGATAGACATATTGATCAATTTCTAATAATTTGGGGATGTTAATCTTTCGAATCTATCTATCTATATAGATAGATAGATCTCGATCCTGTTCATAGATTAACGGAAATGTGCAAAAGCTCTATTGGCCTCTGCCATTCTATGAGTCTCTTCCTTCTTGCGTATAGCATTGCCATTCTCCCTGGCAGCATCCATTAATTCGTAACTCAATTTGAAAGCCATATTTCGGCCCGGCGGACGCTTTCGAGATGCCCCTAATAACCAACGAATGGCAAGTGCTTTTCCTTGTGTAGATCTGATTTCAATGGGAACTTGATAAGTCGATCCACCTACACGTCTTGCTTTTACTGTTACATTGGGAGTTACTCCACGTATCGCTTGGCGTAAAACAGATAGTGGATTTTTTTCTGTCTTTTGTTGAATATTTTTCATGGCTCGATAAAGAATTCGATAAGCCAATGATTTTTTTCCGTGTCTAAGAATACGGTTAACCAACATGTTAACTAATCGATTGCGATAAATTGGATCGGATTTTGCAGTTTCTTTCTCTGCAGTACTTCGACGTGACATGAGTGTGAAAAGGGTTCAATAATCCATTTCATAGAGGCTAAAAATGAATCACTTATTTTGGCTTTTTGACTCCGTATTGTAGGGTGGATCTCTAAAGGTATGAAAGATCTCCCTCCAAACCGTACATACGACTTTCATCGAATACGGCTTTCCACATGATTATATAGGTAGATGTGAGATCTATTCTTTATGTATATAATCCTGTTTACTCACTTTCAATTGAGTATCCGTTTCCTTCCTTTTCCTTGCTATGATTGGAAATCTCGTATTTTCCATATCTGTACGATCAAGTCCTTAGGTTCCCAAAAGAGTGTAAAAAAAGAAAAGTGTTTCAAATCATTGCTATTTGACTCGAACCTGTTCTAAAAAAGTCGAGGTATTTTGAATTGTTTGTTGACACAAGCAAAGTCGGGGAAAACTTCTTAAATGATTTCAATATTGAACC